CCAGATCATCAGCTAAGGCCCCTAAATGAACGCTAAGTGGAAAAGGATGTGGGAATGCAGTAACAACCAGGAAGTTCGCTTAGAAGCAGCTAACTTTAAAAGAGTGCGTAACAGCTCACTGGTAACAGCGTTCTTGCGCCGACAATGGCCGGGACTAAGCGTTCTGCCGAAGCTATGGGATCGAGAAAACTCGTATCGGTAGGGGAGCGTTCCGCTTTCGGGTGAAGCTTTTACGTAAGTAGGGGTGGACGAAGCGGAAGTGAGAATGTCGGCTTGAGTAACGAAAACATTGGTGAGAATCCAATGCCCTGAAAACCTAAGGATTCCTTCACTAGGCTCGTCCATGAAGGGTTAGTCAGGTCCTAAGATCAGGCCGAACGGCGTCGTCGATGGGAATCAGGTTAATATTCCTGAACTTTTTCAAACAATATAAGTCCCGAGGGACGAAGAAGGCTAAACTGGGTTTGTTTATGGATTGCAATGGAAACATTCGAGGTTTTGATAGATTGAATAAAAACAATACTTGAGCTAAGATGTGATCCCGTTTGTTCAGATCTTCGGGTTTGAGTGAACGCCAGTGATGTCAAACTTCCAAGAAAAGCTCGTTCGACTTTTGTTTGAATTACCTGTACCTTAAACCGACACAGGTAGGTGGGTAGAGAATACCTAAGGGCGCGAGAGAACTCTCTTTAAGGAACTCGGCAAACTGGCCCCGTAACTTCGGAAGAAGGGGTGCCCTCTGTAAAGAGGGTCGCAGTGTCCAGGCCCAAGCGACTGTTTACCAAAAACACAGGTCTCTGCAAAGTCGTAAGACGATATATAGGGGCTGACGCCTGCCCAGTGCCGGAAGGTCAAGGAAGTTGGTTATTCCTTTGGAAGAAGCTGGCGACCGAAGCCCCGGTGAACGGCGGCCGTAACTATGACGGTCCTAAGGTAGCGAAATTCTTTGTCGAGTAAGTTTCGACCTGCACGAAAGGCGTAACGATTTGGGCGCTGTCTCAAAGAGAGGCTCGGTGAAATAGACTTGTCCGTGAAGATGCGGACTACTTATACCAGGACAGAAAGACCCTATGAAGCTTGACTGTAGTTTGGAACAGGGTTCGGGCTTTTCTTGCGCAGCCTAGGTGGGAGGCGTTGATAATTTCTTTTCGGGGAAATTGGAGCCATCATTGAGAGACCACTCTGGAAGAGCTAGAATCCTAATGGCGTTCCTTGAATCAGGACGCTTGACAGTTTCAGATGGGCAGTTTTTCTGGGGCGGAATCCTCCTAAAAGGTAACGGAGGAGCGCAATGGTCCCCTCAACCTGGACGGAAATCAGGCTTTGAGTGCAAAGGCATAAGGGGGCTTGACTGCAAGACTTACAAGTCGAGCAGGGGCGAAAGCCGGCCTTAGTGATCCGACGGTTCCGTGTGGAAGGGCCGTCGCTCAACGGATAAAAGTTACTCTAGGGATAACAGGCTGATCTTCCCCAAGAGTTCACATCGACGGGAAGGTTTGGCACCTCGATGTCGGCTCATCACATCCTGGGGCGGTAGTACGTCCCAAGGGTTGGGCTGTTCGCCCATTAAAGTGGTACGTGAGCTGGGTTCAGAACGTCGTGAGACAGTTCGGTCCATATCCGGTATAAGCGTTGGAGTATTGAGAGGATCTCCCTATAGTACGAGAGGACCTATGGGGGACGCACCAATGGTATACCAGTTCTTGTTCCAACAGGAAACGCTGGGTAGCTACGTGCGGAGTGGATAACTGCTGACAGCATCTAAGTAGGAAGCCCACCTCAAGATGAGTGCTCCCTGAGGTCACGATTAGACTAGTCGTTTGATAGGTATCAGGTGTAAGATCAGTGATGGTTTTAGCTGAGATATACTAACGACCGATAGATATTGACTTTGTGTTACTTTTATTAGCGGAAAGTAATTTTTTAACTAATTTTTTCCGAAGCTTTGCTTCGTTGTTTCTCGGTGCCCAAGGTTAATAGGTCCCACGTCAATCCATCTCGAACTTGACAGTGAAACTATTAATGAGAGTGCAAAGCTGCAAGGGGGGCCTTGTGGATTTTCTCTCTTGGTGCCGGGAAATTTATACCAATTTCATCTTTCATATAAAACAGATTAAAATTTTGATTATATATATATATATATATTTAGAATAGTTATTTTAAATATATTTCATTTGTTTTTTATGCTACTTTAATATCTATTTTTTTATTTGACTTTATTATTCAGATATTATAATATAAATTAATATCTAATAATGTTTTATCAATTTATATGATAGAATTTATTTTTTTAAATAAATTTTGAAAGTTTATTTTAGTGTGACAAGCTGTTTTTTATTTAACTCTTTGATGAGTTTGCTATTTGATAAATAATAGATAAAATATTTTTGCAAAATTTTTAATTAGACTTTTTTTTAATTTAACTATTAAAAAGCAATAAAGTTAAAACAAATGGAGTAAAATTAAAATTATTTTGAATGATTTTTCATAAAAACAAATATTCAAAATAATTTTAAGTTTTTTTATAACCAAAACACCTATATTTAATATTATTTATTAATTGCATAATAGTTATAATTTTCATAAAATGAAGGAAATTCATGGAATCAATTTTAATGATTTTTGCTAAATTACCTGAGGCGTATGCGCCTTTTGACCCTATTGTAGATGTTTTACCAGTAATCCCTGTACTATTTTTACTTTTAGCTTTTGTATGGCAAGCTGCCGTTAGTTTTAGATAATTTAATTAATTAAATACTAAATTTCATCTTATTTATTTTTAATTATTAAAAATAAAAGAATAATTGTTGAATTTATTCTATTTTAAAGTTTCAAATGATAAAGTTGATTATTCTAATTATTTTATTAAAAAAATTAGGTAATTTGGATTTATTTTTGAATTATTAATTAATAATTTATTTTTATTTACTTAAAAGTTAATTTGACTAAAAAATTATTTCAAATTTAATTTAATATTTTTTCTTTAGGTAGAAATATAATTTTAATAATTAAACTAATTTTTTAGTATTTAGGCTTTTAATTAAAAATTTTATTAAATTAAAATTTTAGAGAAAAATTTAAATTTTTGGAATAAATATATGATCTGCCTTTTAAGGTCCCTTGTTAGGGGGCATGCTTTTAATTGTAGCATTAACAGATTAGCGAGTATTTATTATTGAATTTTATTATTTTTAAATTTTGAAATAAACAAAAAACTAACTAAAAAAATTAGTGGTATTATAAACATTCTAATCTTAATTAGAAAAATAGGATATTCATTTGTTTGAATTATTTATTATATATTAGTTAAATTGTTTGTTTTATAATTCATTAGTGATAAAAAAATTTAATTTATTCTAAATGGAAAAAACTCAAGTTTTGAATAGAAAAATTTTTAATTTTTTGTTGTATTTTTTATTTAAAATTTTTAATAGTTATTTACTCGACTTTATATATATATAGAAAAATATCGTTATGAGTCAAAACGAAGTTGATATCAATAAAATAAGTTTATCTGAAGTTGTTTCAAGAACAAATCCTAATAAACAAGTTGTAGAATTAAACCGAACAAGTCTTTTTTGGGGATTATTATTAATTTTTGTATTAGCAGTATTATTTTCAAGTTATGTATTTAATTAATTTTTTTTATATAAATTTTGATTTTCTAAAGTTAAAATTTATAAAGTAATTTTTTATATACTTGGTTTAATAAATTTTTTTTATAAAGAATTATAGATATTTAATTAAAAATAAATAAAAATTTTAAATTATTTTAAAATTTTTAAAAACTAAAAAGCAATAAAAAGACTTAATTTTTTAAATTGAACAAAAAATTAAAAAATAGATATGCATATTTTTTTCAAATTGTGGATTTTTATAAAATTTAAGTGAATTTGCTAAGTATAAATTGTAGATATTTTGATGCTTTTTTAAAATTTCTTAAAAAATTTTATGGCAAATACTGGGGTAACTGGACGTATTCCATTATGGCTAATTGGTACAGTAGTAGGTACAGTAGCTATTGGTTTACTTGCAATCTTTTTTTATGGTTCATATGTTGGCTTAGGTTCTTCATTATAATTCATTAAAAAATAAACTGTAAAATGTTTCATCTTTGGATGAAACATTTTACAGTTTATTGTTTTTAATTAAAATTAAAAAATATCTAAAAATTTAATTTTTTAATTTTTGATTTCAAATTTTAAATAATAATGTTTTTAATTATTCTCAAATATTTAATAAGGTATATATTTATGTTTTTTCAATAGTTTGTTATTTTAATTACTTAATTAATCTTAAAACAATGATCTGCCCTTTGAGGGGTCTGCTATAAAGCAGTTATGTTTCATTGAAAACAAAGACAGTTTTTTAGAAGAAATATTTTATTAATAGAAAATTTTAAGAAATAGTTAAAAAAAGAAATTTTTAAAGTTCTATTTTTTTATTTGGGATATTATGTTAATTCATTCTTTTATTATATATATATTATATTATTTAGTTTATAACACTAGAATTATTAACTTTTATTTAAAAAGTTACAAATTTATTCATTTAAATTTTATGCCTATAGAAGTGTAGAGTGAATAATTAATTTTTTGTTTTTTTTTGTTTTCGTTAATTTCTTCTAATTCAAAATGTAAAAGTAAATAAAACAATGTCTAAGCAAATCCGAAAAAATGTTAAAAAAGCTAGAAAAAAAATCTATCGCGGTGTTGTTTATATTCAAACAACACAAAATAATACAATTGTAACTATTACAAACATAAAAGGTGACACTGTTTGTTGGAGTTCAGCTGGTTCTTGTGATTTAAAAGGACGTCGTAAAGCAACTGCTTATGCAGCAAAATTAGCTGCTGCTAGTGCAGCTAGAAAAGCACGTCGTGATTTTTTATTAAAAGAGGCCAAAGTTTTAATTACAGGTCCAGGAGCGGCGCGTGATACAGCTATTCATGAAATTTATAAAGCTGGTATAAAATTAACAATTTTAAGAGAAAAAACAGGAGTTCCCCATAATGGTTGTCGTCCACCAAAACGCCGCCGTGTTTAATATTTGAATTTACGCTCAATTTTTTTAATTTTAGTTCATTTGAAAGAATTTCTTTAAAGTTTTTAAATAAAAGAGACTTTTATTAATTTCATTGGTTTACATTTTTAAGATAAATCAGTAGTTGGTAAATCTTTTAAAAATTTTTATTTATTGATATCGTTAATATTATAATTAACGTTAGATAAGTTGTATTAAATAGTATTATACATTTTCAAATAGTGGATATTTAAGTTTTTTAAATTTTAAAATTATTTATAGAATTGAAAATTATATAATTCTAATTATTATAAATTTAAATTTTATGCATATTTTTAATTTATTTTTAGTTAGATTTTTTCCCTAATTTTAGTTTTTAAATAAAAAAATAAAAATTAGAAATTATAAAAAAAGAAGATATGATTGCTTTTTTAGAGAAGTTTTTGATTTTTAATAAAATCAAATTTAAAGTTGAATAGTTTTATTAAAGATTAAAAAATCGATTATTAATATGTTTTGATTAGTTTAAATAAACATTTATTAATTATTTTATTATTTAATTTTTTAAATGAACTTTAGTTAACTTAAAAAATTAAATAATAAAGTAATTAATAATTAAATAATGAAATAATTAATAAAATTTATTTTTGAAGGAAAAGTTTTTTGAAATGTCGCCTTCATTATATTTAATAAAACTTAGTATTAATAATAAAAACCTATTAAAATAAGTATTTTTATTATTTAAAGTTTTTTATTTTTTTTTTTTATTTAATTTGTTATACTATAATTATATAATTCAATTTAAAATATTGTTATCAAAATATTTTGTGGATCTTACTAAAATAATCTAAAAAAAAAATAATGACTGAATTAGAAAAAATAGGTTTAATTCCGCGTTCAATTGTTCGAATGTTAGATAGGTTTTATTACCAGCTTTATTTAGGTACAGCTGAACCTTTAGTCAAACAATTTAGATTTTCTAAGTATTTATTGTTAACTAGTGTTAAATCTTTATTACTTGTTTTTTTTATTCCGTTTTTTATAAACCTTTTTACAAAAATTTATATATTTCGTCCATTAGTTGAATACTTTTGGGATAGGAAACAAACCGAAATTTTTTTAACTTATGAATTACAAGAAAAAGCTTTTTACGAAATTAAAAATTTTGAGGAAAAAATGTATTTTGATTATTTAATAAAAACAGATAATCATTTAAATAAAAAACAAAACTGGGGGAATGACACCCTTTTTTCTGTAAATACTGGAAATTTAAAAACTTCTGAAATACTAGTTTTAGATTTTGAGTTTGATAATATTCAAGATTCTTTAGTTTTAGCAAAAACTGAATCATTTTGTTTACCTCAACAATCTTTAGTTACTTATTTAGCTGAGAATAATAAGTTATATACACCCGACTATTCTCTTCTAAAAAAAAACGAATTTTTAGCTAAAAATTTTTCGAGTTTTTTTACAATTTCTTGTAATGTTTCTTCGAGCTTGTTAAATCAACAAGCTGCGTTTAATTCTATTTTTTATGATGAAAAGAGTGTACCTAAAGTTTTTGTTTCAGAATTAGGTGGCATTTTATTATTAGATAATAAACAAGTACAAAATTTTTCACAATTAAATTCTAATAAACAAGAAGAGTTTGTTTTTCTTAAAAAAACCAGAGAATTAGCTGAACACTATAATAATGAAAGTATAGAAGCCATTACTAATTTATTTTCCGATTTTATGGGTTTGATTATTCTTTTATTTTTATTAATAAATATGAAAATGTCATTAATGAATACTACTGCTTTTTTGTCTGAATCTTTTTTTAGTTTAAAAGATAGTAAAAAAGCTTTTCTAATGTTATTGTTTACTGATTTATTAGTAGGGTTCCATTCTCCAAGGGGTTGGGAGGTTATATTCCATTTTATTTTTGAACATTTTGGTCTTCCTGAAAATCAAAATATAATTTTTTTATTAGTTGGTACATTTCCTGTATTATTAGACGCACTATTTAAATATTGGATTTTTAGACATTTAAATCGTCATTCTCCTGCTACTGTAGCAACTTTCCAAGCTATGGTCGAATAAATTTTTAAAAAATCAGTTTTTTTTAAATTAAAAATATAGGGCTGAATATATATATATATATATATATATTTAAGCAGTTTAATTATTTTTGAATTACTAGAAAAAAAATTATTTTGAGTTTATTATTATGGATAATAATAATAAAATTATTAAAATTGAATGATTTTTAATAATTTAGATATTATTAAATTAAATTTAAAAAGATTTAATAAAATTTCTTTAAATTATCTGGCGTACAAATTTTCATTTAGGGAAACGTAAGTAAAAACAATTTACTGTTTTATTAGCTAGATATTAGCTAATTTTTTTAATATTATTTTCTGATATTAAATTAAAAAATCAAGTAAAAGCCGGTTGAACTTTAACGTTCATGACCGGTTTGAGAAGAGGAATTAAATATTAGTTTTTAATCCGACTTTCATCGTATGACTCCTCAACCTGGTGTTCCTCCAGAAGAGTGTGGTGCTGCGGTAGCTGCTGAATCATCAACAGGTACTTGGACTACAGTATGGACTGATGGTTTAACAAGCTTAGATCGTTACAAAGGACGTTGTTATGATATCGAACCAGTAGCTGGTGAAGATAACCAATATATCGCTTATGTAGCTTACCCTTTAGATTTATTTGAAGAAGGTTCTGTAACTAACTTATTTACTTCTATTGTAGGTAACGTATTTGGATTTAAAGCTTTAAGAGCATTACGTTTAGAGGATCTTCGTATCCCTGCAGCGTATGCAAAAACATTCCAAGGCCCTCCACATGGTATTCAGGTAGAGCGTGATAAATTAAATAAATATGGTCGTGGTCTTTTAGGTTGTACTATTAAACCAAAATTAGGTTTATCAGCTAAAAACTATGGTCGTGCTGTTTATGAATGTTTACGTGGTGGTCTTGATTTTACTAAAGATGACGAAAACGTAAACTCACAACCATTTATGCGTTGGAGAGATCGTTTTAGTTTTGTAGCAGAAGCGATTTACAAATCACAGGCTGAAACTGGTGAAATTAAAGGTCACTATCTGAATGCAACAGCAGGTACTTGTGAAGAAATGCTGAAACGTGCTGAATGTGCTAAAGACTTAGGTGTACCTATTGTTATGCATGACTATTTAACAGCAGGTTTTACTTCAAATACTACATTAGCTCGTTACTGTCGTGATCAAGGTCTTTTATTACATATTCACCGTGCTATGCATGCTGTAATTGACCGTCAACGTAATCACGGTATTCACTTCCGTGTACTTGCAAAAGCATTAAGAATGAGTGGTGGTGACCACTTACACTCTGGTACTGTTGTAGGTAAATTAGAAGGTGAACGTGAAGTTACTTTAGGTTTCGTAGATTTAATGCGTGATGATTATATTGAAAAAGATCGTAGCCGTGGTATTTATTTCACTCAAGACTGGGTATCACTTCCAGGTGTTATGCCTGTAGCTTCAGGTGGTATTCACGTATGGCATATGCCAGCTTTAGTTGAAATTTTTGGTGATGATGCTTGTTTACAGTTTGGTGGTGGTACATTAGGCCACCCTTGGGGTAACGCACCAGGTGCAGCTGCTAACCGTGTAGCTTTAGAGGCATGTACTCAAGCTCGTAACGCAGGTGTAGACTTAGCTCGTAAAGGTGGTGATGTAATCCGCGCAGCTTGTAAATGGAGTCCTGAATTAGCTGCAGCTTGTGAGGTTTGGAAAGAAATTAAGTTCGAGTTCGAAACTATTGACAAACTATAATTTTTATATTAATAAATTATTGACCCGAGCAAAGCTCGGGCGATGATTTTACTTTAAAATTTTAATTTATTCATTTTAAATTAAAACATTATAAATAAATTTTTTTATTTTATTATTGTTTATAGTTAACTAAATTTTTTTTTAAAACAGAATATAATAGTTTTTTTATTAAATTCCCATTTTATATTATATTTTCTTTTTTAGGTTGAAATAAATTTTAAGAATAATTTTTTTAATTTCATAAATTGAAATTGTAATATTTGTTAATTATTTTCATTTTTTTTACCGTTCGACTTGAAATTTTTCCTGAAATTTATAAAAAATTACTTTTGTTTTGTATAGAACTAAGCTAAAAAATATATCTATTTAAGTTTTTAGAAATTTTAAGTTTTTTATCCTCTATTCTTAAAAATTATTAAAAAAATGTTTTTCATATTTTATTCTCTAAAGAAATAATCATCAAGAAACTTTTCTATTTTTTTTCTACTTAAATTTTTATTTCTTTACTATTATAAATTTCAGTATTATATAAATGCAAATATTTAATTAAATTTATTTTATGGCAAAAAAAAATATGATTCAAAGAGAATTAAAACGTCAAAAATGTGTTTTAAAACACGAAAAAAGACGTCAATTATTAAAAAAACAAATTAGATTAGCATCAACTTTAAAAGAGAAATTAACATTACACCGTCAGTTGCAAAAATTACCTCGGAATAGTTCATCCGTAAGATTAACTAATCGTTGTATTATAACAGGTAGATCTAGAGGTTATTATCGTGATTTTGGTTTGTCACGTAATGTTTTACGTGAAATGGCTCATCAAGGTTTATTACCCGGGGTTATTAAATCTAGTTGGTAATATATTATAAAAATTATTTAAAAAAGTTTTTACAATTTTTGAAAAGTATTTTTTATATTGTAAGACATAATTTATAGTTGATTAATATTTATTTGTATATATATATATATATATATATATAGTTATATAAGTTTATTTGATTTTTGGAATAGTTTTTGTTATTTTTTGTATATAATAAATTTATACAATTTTAAATTCTTTAGTAGTACGATTTGAACTATCTAAATAAATAAGTGTTTTATAAATAAGTGTTGAGTTTTAATAATTTTGATTTGTTCGGCAGTTATTAGTTTAGAATAAATTCGGCTTTATTTATTTTCTTTTTTCTTTTAAAATACAAAAATTTTTTGTATATAAAGATTTTATGAAAAGAGTCTGTCTCTCTTCCAAATTCCTATAACTATTTATGAAATCTAATACAATTCTGTCGGGATTTTTGATATAGTCATCAAATAATTCCAGTTTTTAGTGCATTTATTTTTAACTAAAAATTTTAGTAAATAAGTAGTTTTAAAACATAAATTTTATAAATGTTTTCAACAAGTTAATTTTGATACAATATTTTTTCAAAGGAGAATAAAAATTCTATGACAATTGATTTGCCTGAAAAAGAAGCAAAAAAAGTTAAAATCGCAGTAGATAGAAATCCTGTAGAAACAAGTTTCCAAAAATGGGCTAAGCCTGGTCACTTTTCACGTACATTAGCAAAAGGTCCTAATACAACTACTTGGATTTGGAATTTACATGCTGATGCACATGATTTTGATAGCCATACAAGTGATCTTCAAGATATTTCACGTAAAGTATTTAGTGCGCATTTTGGTCAATTAGGTGTTATTTTAATTTGGTTAAGTGGTATGTATTTCCATGGTGCTCGCTTTTCAAATTATGAAGCTTGGTTAAGCGATCCTACACATATTAAACCAAGTGCTCAAATTGTTTGGCCGATTGTAGGTCAAGAAATTTTGAATGGTGATGTAGGTGGAGGTTTCCAGGGGGTGCAAATTACTTCTGGTTTTTTCCAATTATGGAGAGCTGGTGGTATTACTAGTGAACTTCAATTATATAGCACAGCTGTTGTAGGACTAGTACTAGCTGGGGCATTATTTTTTGCTGGTTGGTTTCATTATCATAAAGCAGCTCCAAAATTAGAATGGTTCCAAAGCGTTGAATCTATGTTAAACCACCATTTAGGTGGTTTATTAGGTTTAGGTTCATTAGGTTGGGCGGGTCACCAAATTCATGTATCGTTACCTATTAACAAACTTTTAGATGCTGGTGTTGATCCAAAAGAAATCCCATTACCTCATGAGTTTATTTTCAATAAACAATTATTAATTGATTTATATCCAAGCTTTGCTAAAGGTTTAACTCCATTCTTTACATTACAATGGTCTGAATATTCCGATTTTTTAACATTTAAAGGTGGTTTAAATGAAGTTACGGGTGGTTTATATTTATCAGATACTGCTCATCACCACGTAGCAATTGCTGTTCTTTTCTTAATTGCTGGTCATATGTATAGAACAAACTGGGGTATTGGCCACAGCATTAAAGAAATTTTAGAAGCACATCGTGGACCTTTAACAGGGGAAGGTCATAAAGGTTTATATGAAATTTTAACTACATCTTGGCATGCTCAATTAGCTATTAATTTAGCTTTATTCGGCTCACTTTCAATTATTGTAGCACATCATATGTATTCAATGCCTCCATATCCATACTTAGCGACTGATTATGGAACACAATTATCATTATTTACTCACCACACTTGGATCGGAGGTTTTTGTATTGTAGGTGCTGGTGCTCATGCAGCAATTTTCATGGTACGTGATTATGATCCAACAAATAACTATAATAATTTATTAGATCGTGTTTTACGTCATCGTGATGCTATTATATCTCATTTAAACTGGGTATCCATTTTCTTAGGTTTCCATTCGTTTGGATTATATATTCATAATGATACAATGAGTGCTTTAGGTCGTCCGCAAGATATGTTCTCAGATACTGCTATTCAATTACAACCAGTATTTGCACAATGGATTCAAAATACTCATTTCCTTGCTCCGCAATTAACAGCTCCTAACGCTTTAGCAGCTACTAGTGCAACTTGGGGTGGTGATTTAGTATCTGTTGGTGGAAAAGTAGCAATGATGCCTATTCCATTAGGTACTTCTGATTTCTTAGTTCACCATATACATGCATTTACGATCCATGTAACAGTTTTAATTTTATTAAAAGGTGTTTTATTTGCTCGTAGTTCTCGTTTAATTCCTGATAAAGCTGCTTTAGGTTTCCGTTTCCCATGTGATGGTCCAGGGCGTGGAGGTACTTGTCAAGTATCTGCATGGGATCATGTATTCCTAGGTTTATTCTGGATGTATAATTCTCTTTCTATTGTAATTTTCCATTTTTCATGGAAAATGCAATCTGATGTTTGGGGTACTGTAGTTAATAATACAGTTTCACATATCACTGCCGGGAATTTTGCACAAAGTGCTAACACTATTAATGGTTGGTTACGTGATTTCCTTTGGTCACAATCATCACAAGTTATTCAATCTTACGGGTCATCTTTGTCAGCATATGGTCTGATTTTTTTAGGTGCTCACTTTGTTTGGGCGTTCTCGTTAATGTTCTTATTTTCAGGTCGTGGTTATTGGCAAGAATTAATCGAGTCAATTTTATGGAGTCATGCTAAATTAAAAGTAGCTCCAACAATTCAACCACGCGCGTTATCGATTACTCAAGGACGTGCAGTAGGAGTAGCACATTATTTATTAGGCGGTATTGCTACAACTTGGAGTTTCTTCTTAGCTCGTATAATATCTGTTGGATAATTAGTTATGAATTTTTAAACATAATTTTTAAAAAAATTATTTTTTGAATTTTTTAAATTTTAAATACAACTTTGAAACTTATTATTATATATTTACTCATTATAATAATAAGTTTCAAAGTTGTATTATGCCTTTGTGTTGAAATGGTATACAAATCGACTTCAAAAGCCGACACCTTAATGGTATGCTGGTTCGAGTCCAGTCAAAGGCAGTACTAGATTTTCTTTTAAATTTAGTTTTAATTATTAATATTATTTTTAGTAAATTAGAAAAAACATAATTAATTGAAGTTTAAGCGTAATTTTTAGTTAGATTTTTACAGAATTTTTGTAAAATTGTAGTAAGTTAAATCATGTTTATTTAACTCGCATTACTCTAAAATTATTTTAATTTTAGTGACTAAATGTAAGTAAAACTAACTTTCTGTATTTATTCTATTTAAAATTAAGAGAATTATTACATTGTTATCTTTGATTTGGAGGAAGCCTAGTGTTTTTTGTCTTTTTAAATTTGAAATAGTTAAGTATTTGTAAAATCTGAATTTAAATTTTTCATACGTTGCTAGATTATTAAATAATTTAACTTATATAATATTTTGTATTAAAAAAAAAAATAAAATATTATATAAGTTAAGTAATTAATCCAGAAAATTTCTTTATTGATTAATAAGAAATAAAATACGTGATTTACATTATTTTAAAGAATGTTTCTAAATATGATATAATATATTTAATATTTACGGGGATATGGCGGAATCGGTAGACGCTACGGACTTAAAATTACTGAGCCTTTTTTAATAAAATTAAACAAGTGATAGTTCTTTAATTCAGGGAATAGTTTAAATATTTTTAGATTAACTGAACCCTGAGCCAAATCGTTTCAATATCGATAGGTGCAGAGACTTTAAAAGAACTCTCCATTATAAAAAAAGAGAAAATATGTTTATTTAACATTTTAAATAAAACAAGTTACTAATAATATATTTTCTTTTTTATGGAGAAAGAGAGAGTCCATTCTTTATAAATAGAAATGAAAATCCGTTGATTATTTCAATCGTGAGGGTTCAAGTCCCTCTATCCCCATTACAAAAAATCAGATTATAGAGAAATTTTTTAAACTAATAGTGATACAAAAAAATATTTGTTTTTATATGAGTAAAATTTATGATTGGTTTGATGAACGTTTAGAAATCCAAGCTATAGCAGATGATATTAGTAGTAAATATGTTCCACCACATGTAAATATTTTTTATTGTTTAGGTGGTATTACTTTTACTTGTTTTTTAGTACAAGTTGCTACAGGTTTTGCAATGACATTTTACTATCGTCCTACTGTAGCAGAAGCTTTTGCTTCTGTTCAATATATTATGACAGATGTAAACTTTGGTTGGTTAATTCGTTCGATTCACCGTTGGTCTGCTAGTATGATGGTTTTAACTATGATTTTACATGTATTCCGTGTTTGGTTAACAGGTGGTTTCAAAAAACCAAGAGAACTGACATGGGTAACAGGTGTAATAATGGCGGTTTGTACTGTTTCATTTGGTGTTACAGGTTATTCTTTACCATGGGACCAAGTGGGATATTGGGCTGTTAAAATTGTAACTGGTGTACCAGATGCTATTCCAGTAGTAGGGCCTGCTATTGTAGAATTATTACGTGGAGGGGTGGGTGTAGGACAAGCTACATTAACTCGTTTTTATAGTTTACATACTTTTGTATTACCTTTATTAACAGCTGTTTTTATGTTAATGCATTTCTTAATGATTCGTAAACAAGGTATATCTGGTCCTCTATAAATAAAAGATTTGAGTAGTATTCATTTTAATAAATAAATTTAATCGGCTTTATTAAATTATATAATTTCGGATAAAATTATTTTTATTTAATATATAAAAAATCAAAGTGAAGTTTTATTAAATTATTAATAATAAATAAATAAATATTGGACAAATAAATAATTATTTGTCAAATATTTATTTATTATTATATAATATTATTAACTTAATATTTTTTGTTTATTTTTAAAACCTAAGATGGTTTAAACTAGTTTTATTAAACAATTTTTCTTTTTATATAGATATTAAGATATAGCTATATATATATATATTTTTTTTTTTATTTTTAAATATTTGTTATACTTTTAGAGTTAAATTGTTTAGAAAATTAAATTGGGTTATAAAGCCTTTTTTTTTAATTTTTTTAAATTCATTTAATAATTAGAATTTTTTAATATATTTTTAAAAATTTTTATTTTGGAATTAAAAGAATTATTTAAAATTTTAAAAAACTGGGTTTATTAATTTCTAATAAAAGTTTTTAAGTATTTAAAAAGAATTAACAAAAAATTTTCTAAAACTTTTTATTCTAAAATTGATTTAACTAACTTTTTATAACAAAAATAATAAAATAAAATTTTCCCCAACATGTTCAAAAATTTTTTAATTATTTTATTTACTTTTAAAAATTCAATAAAATTAGTAAGAGAATTGTAAGTCTAGATTTTATTTCTAAAGAAATTTTAGCTCCGTTTTTTATAAAATATAGAATACTTTTAATCGGTTTAATTCATAAACTATAAAAATGAATTTATTTTAAACATATGTTAACATTAAAAATCTTTGTGTACACTGTAGTCACTTTCTTTGTATGTTTATTTGTTTTTGGCTTTTTATCAAACGACCCTGGTCGTAACCCAGGTAAAAGAGATGACTAAAGTTTTTTAGTTTAAAAATCCCGTTTATAGCGGGATTTTTAAACAATTTATTTTTATTTTTTAGAAATTTTTTTAATAAATATTATTTTTATTAATTTTTAATAATATTTGAAAAAAAAATAGTTATAAAGAATAGTTTTTTTTTATTGATAATTATACGTATAAAAGTTGATTAATAACTTTTTATTCTATTTAAAATTAAAACAGTATTTTTTTTATTTTTAGAAACTAAAATAAATAATAATAGTGAATAGTCCTTCATTTTTTTTTATTTTTAGAACTAGAAAAAATTTGGTTCAATAATTTAATTTTTATGAAACATTATAAAGAAAAAACCTTGAAATACTTTTTCTTTTTTGTACAGAAAAATTTTAGTAAAAAATTTTATTTTAAAGACTACTAAAATAATTAAAATTTTTGCATTTTTTTTTTAATTAATCAATTTACTGGCCTATAATCGTTATATTTTAAATATTATAAAGAAAAGTATCTAAATTGGAGAATAAGTGTTTAAAAAGAAAAGAATTTTTGAAAATTCTAAGAATGTATCGTTATAGTTATTATTATGTTTTTATTATATTATTCTTATTAAAAGTTGAGTTTAATTTAAAACTAAGCCTTTTTCTTAGTTATTTTTGAGTCAATTTTCTTTTAAAATTCCTTTTTAATTACAATTTAATTTATAATATATTTTAATATATAAAAATACTGAGTTATCTAAAAACATGTCAATTAGTTCTAACGATAGTTTAAAATTTGAATGTGAAACTGGAAATTATCATACCTTTTGTCCTATAAGTTGTGTTTCTTGGTTATATCAAAAAATTGAAGATAGTTTTTTTTTAGTAATAGGAACTAAAACTTGTGGTTATTTTTTACAAAATGCTTTAGGTGTTATGATTTTTGCTGAACCGCGCTATGCAATGGCAGAATTAGAAGAAGCTGATATATCAGCTCAATTAAATGATTATAAAGAGTTAAAACGATTATGTTTACAAATAAAACAGGATCGTAATCCAAGTGTTATTGTATGGATTGGAACATGTACTACAGAAATTATTAAAATGGATTTAGAAGGAATGGCGCCTAAATTAGAGGTTGAAATCGGAATTCCTATTGTAGTAGCGAGAGCAAATGGATTAGATTATGCATTTACTCAAGGAGAAGACACAGTTTTAGCTGCTATGGCAACCCGATGTCCAGAAAAAGAAAAAAGTCCCGAAATTTCTGAAAATTCATCTAAAATTTTAAACCTTAATAAAGATTTATTAAGTTCGGTTTCTGTATCTGAAATAAATTTGAAACAAGATAGTAGTGTTGTGAAAAATGAAGAAGAAAAACAGCCTTCTCTTGTTTTATTTGGTTCTTTACCGAGTACAGTTGTCAGCGTATTAACTTTAGAATTGAATAAACAAGGTATCGAAGTAGCCGGTTGGCTTCCGTCTCAACGTTATAGTGATTTACCTAGTTTAGGAGAAGATATTTATGTTTGTGGGGTTAACCCCTATTTAAGTCGAACAGCCATGACTTTAATGCGTCGAAAAAAATGTAAATTAATCAACGCGCCGTTTCCTATAGGTCCTGATGGGACTCGTGCTTGGGTTGAAAAAATTTGTGAAGTTTTTGGTCGAATACCAAAAGGACTTGAAGAACGAGAAACAAAAATTTGGCAGAATTTAGAAGATTATTTAGCTTTAGTCCGAGGAAAATCTGTGTTTTTTATGGGTGATAATCTTCTTGAAATATCATTAGCTCGTTTTTTAACTCGTTGTGGTATGATTGTATATGAATGTGGAGTTCCTTACTTAGATAAACGTTATCAGGCAGCAGAGCTTAAGTTGTTAGAAACAACTTGTTTTGAAATGAATGTTCCAATGCCAAGAATAGTAGAAAAACCGGATAATTATTATCAAGTACAACGTATTCGAGAACTACAGCCAGATTTAGTAATAACCGGAATGGCATTAAGTAATCCTTTAGAAGCACGTGGTATTACCACAAAATGGTCAGTAGAATTTACTTTTGCCCAAATTCATGGTTTTTCTAATGCAAAAGATATTTTAGAATTAGTGACAAGACCTTTACGTAGAAATCAATTACAACAAGTCTCTTCGAAAACTTTAGTAAAATTTAATGAAAAAAAACATCAATTAATATAAGAAATAATATGAAAAAAGATTTGTCATATGTAAATTTCCTTCATTAATAGTTTTTTCTCGTTTATTTATATTTAATGATTGAAGAATAAAATGAAAGACTTAAATTTATTATTTTACATAATAACTCAGAAATTTATTTTTGAATTCAGTCTTTGATGTTTAGAAAAATTATTGTTTAAAATTTTTTTGAAGTAATTTTGTTTAGTATTAATTTTAAAGGATGAAAAAATAAAGTATATTTTAAAATGCCAAAGTAAAGAGTTACTTTAAAAGGAATAAAATTATCTAGTTTTGACAGTTTATTAAAACTCTTATTTTTTTGCTATTATATATTTATTGTTGTAGGGTAGAATAAAAATATTATTAAAGTATTTACATATAGTATGACAATTTTAGAGTCTCAGATTTTTATTGCTCTGTTTATTGCGTTAGGTAATGGATTTTTAGCATTTCTTTTAGGAAATGCTTTATATCAACGTTAAAGAAATTTAAAAATATATTCACAATTTTAAGTATTTTTTGAATTAATTTTTAAATAATGATTAAAAATTAGAAAATATTTAAAAAATTTAACTAATAAGTCAGCTTTTTTAGATTTTTGAAATAAAAATTATAAAAGCTGACTTATAGCGATTAAATTAAAATTAAAATAGTAAACGTAATAATTATGTATTATTATTGAATATTATTTCTATTATTTTAAGTTATTTTATAGATTTGATCAAAAAAGTTTTAAAAAAGTATTTATTAATTCATTGTTTTCAGTACTAAAAAAATTAGAAAAAATTAAGAAGTGTGAAACTTTTTAATAAATAAAATAATACTTATTGTTTTGATTTTATTTAATAATTTTAATAAATGGCATGTTTATGCTAATGAATAATTTTGGATTATCTATTTTTCTATATTTTTTTCGTAAAGATTTATGATTGCAAGAATTTAAAATTTTAAATTCTTTCAATAGTTTAATAAATTAAATATTAATTTATTTAGAAATTTCTGATTTAAGCATTTAAATCATTTTGAATCTAAACAGTTTAGTTTGAATTATGATGTAGTTAAAAAAATTTAATAAATATATTATGAAATTGGCTTATTGGATGTATGCAGGACCGGCACATATAGGAACTTTACGTGTGGCAAGTTCATTTAAAAATGTGCATGCAATTATGCATGCACCGTTAGGTGATGACTATTTTAATGTAATGCGTTCAATGTTGGAAAGAGAACGCGATTTTACTCCAGTAACTACAAGTATAGTTGATCGTCATGTTCTTGCTCGAGGTTCTCAAGAAAAAGTTGTTGAAAATATCACTAGAAAGGATAAAGAAGACCTTCCAGATTTAATTTTATTAACACCTACTTGTACATCAAGTATTTTACAGGAAGATTTGCAAAATTTTGTAAATCGCGCAGCTATGGAAGCAAAATCAGATGTATTATTAGCAGATGTTAATCATTATCGTGTTAATGAATTACAAGCAGCAGATCGTACATTAGAACAGATTGTTCGGTTTTATATCCAAAAAGCAAAAAAACAAAATTTATTAGTAACAAATAAAACAATTAAACCTTCTGTAAATATTTTAGGTATTTTTACATTAGGTTTTCATAATCAACACGATTGTCGAGAATTAAAAATTCTTTTAAATGATTTAGGGATAGAAGTGAACGAAATTATTCCAGAGGGAGGTTCTGTTTTAAATTTAAAAAATTTACCAAAAGCTTGGTTTAATATCGTACCTTATCGGGAAGTTGGTTTAATGACTGCTGTTTATTTAGAAAAAGAATTTAAAATGCCTTATGTAGATATTACTCCAATGGGAATTATACAAACTGAGGCTTTTATTCGTACATTGGGTAAAATTTTAAATTCTTTAGATAAAAGTAAAGATTATAATTTTGATCATTTTATTGATCAACAAACTCGGTTTGTTTCACAAGCAGCTTGGTTTGCAAGATCTATTGATTGTCAAAATTTAACAGGAAAAAAAGCAGTAGTTTTTGCGGATGCTACTCATGCTGTTGCAATGACAAAAATTTTAGTAAGAGAAATGGGTATTCGAGTAGCTTGTGCAGGTACTTATTGCACTCATGACTCTGATTGGTTTAGAGAACAAGTATGGGGCTTTTGTGATGAAGTTTTAATCACTGATGATCATACTCAAGTAGGGGATATGATTGCGCGAATAGAGCCGTCGGCAATTTTTGGGACTCAAATGGAGCGCCATGTAGGAAAACGATTAGATATTCCATGTGGTGTTATATCTTCACCTGTACATATTCAAAATTTTCCATTGGGTTATCGTCCATTTTTAGGTTATGAAGGAACAAACCAAATAGCAGATTTAGTTTATAATTCATTTACTCTAGGAATGGAAGACCATTTGCTTGAAATTTTTGGCGGGCATGATAGTAAAGAAGTAATAACTAAATCTTTATCGACTCAATCAGAATTAAATTGGACAATTGATGCAATTAATGAATTAAATAAAATCCCAGGATTTGTACGTGGAAAAATAAAACGTAATACAGAAAAATTTGCTCGTCTAAATAGTATTACTGAAATATCAATAGAGGTAATGTATGCTGCTAAAGAATCTGTAGGTTCTTAAAAATAAAAATTATTAGTGTTCTAATTTTTTAATTATAAATTGTTATTATTAAATAAATTTACTATATTTCGTGTTTTTTATAACTTTAATATGGATTTCTGTATTTTTATTTTAGTATAGTGTACTGTATAATATTTAATTTAGCATTGATTACTGAAGGAAAATAAAAATAGTTAGTTAAATTAATTTTTTATTTTTAATAATTAAGACTTACAATGCTAAAAAAGTATTCATTAATTATAAAAATTACTACTAAATATTTCATTTATGGAAGTTAATATCTTAGGTTTAACAGCTACAGCATTATTTATTATTATCCCTACTTCTTTTTTATTAATTTTATATGTAAAAACAGCATCAAATCAAGCATAATTTATTTTTAAAAATTAAAAAAGGGGCTATTATCCGCCCCTTTTTTAATTTATTTATTTTTTGAATAGGATAATTTGAATTTTTAATAATAAAAATTCGGTTTTTTTGTTTTTATTTTTTAATTATACTATTTAAAATTATTCTTTAATTTTTTTTATTTTTTCAAATAAAATTTCTTATAGAAAAATTTTGTTGCTTAACAATTAAATTTTGTTATAATTTGAATAAGGAATTATAAAATTAGCCTACTTAGCTCAGCTGGTCAGAGCATCCGTTTCATACGCGGGATGTCACTAGTTCAAATCTAGTAGTAGGCAACTTATTATTAGTAGTTTTAGGACAAAATACATTATTATATCTATATGTATTTTATTCTTATGTCAATTTTTATTGAAATGTATTTTTGTTGGGTTTTTTATTTTGATCATATGAATAAATTAAATAGTTTTATTATTTTTAAAGAAAATAGTGAAGTTAGATCTTTTTATATACAAATAAACAATGTTAAGTTTTAAAATATTATAAAATTATAAAAACAATAAATCTTTATTTTGGGATATATAATAATTTGAGTTTTTAAAAATGAGTATTGAAAAATATTTTATTCCCAATTTTATGGAGCTTCAGACTAAGAGTTTTCAACGTTTTTTAAAAAACGGTTTAATAGAAGAATTAAATAATAGAAATCCTATAACCAATATTCAAAAAGATTTAGAATTACTTTTCTACCCAGAGTATTATAAATTATGTCCACCACGTTGGACTAGTAGGGATGCTATTTTACAATCAAAAACCTATTCTTGTCGATTATATGTGCCAGTGCAATTAACAAATCGTAAAACCAAACAAATACAATTTAAATGGGTTCTTTTAGGAGATATACCATTAATGTCTAAAAGAGGTCATTTTATAGTAAATGGCGCAGCTCGGGTGATAATTAATCAAATAGTTCGAGGTCCTGGTCTTTATTTTAGTGAAATTGAATATAATATAAATTATTCTAAAAATTCTAATAAAAATGCCATTCGACGATATTCAGCTGAATTTATCTCGATGAGAGGTACCTGGCTTCGTTTATCCATTGATAAGAAAAAAATTATGTGGGCTGAATTAAAAAAAACCCCTAAAATACCACTTATGTGGTTTTTATTAGCTATGGGATTAAATGAAAAAATAATTTTTCAATCATTAACAAACCCGATGAGGTTATTAAATAATTATTTAAATTTAAATAATTTACTCAGTCCAACTATGAGTGAATTAAACTTAGATATTTTCGATTCAAATTTTCCATTATTAAAAAATAAAGAAAATTTGAAAATCAATAAGCCTTTTGTTGCTACTTTTTCCAATGCCAATACTATAAAACAATATTATAATTTAGAGAAAGAGGAAGCTATTCCATATATAAATTCTAGTACGAAGGCTTTCGAAGTTATTTATTCGACTTTAATTAATAATAAAAAAATTAATAAAGATTCTAAATTATTAGCGAAACAAGGAAGAAAATGGATTTTTAAAAAATTTATGAATCCTCGAACTTATGATTTAGGATTACACGGTCGTTTATCTTTAAATAAAAAATTATCATTATCTTTACCTTTATCACAAAGGACTTTAACTATGTATGATGTTTTATTAGCTACAGATCAATTGATTCGAGTAGAACAGGGTTTATTAGATACGGATGATATAGATCATTTAAAAAACCGAAGGGTTCGTACTTCTAGTGATTTTATTCAAATGCAAATCGCACTTGGATTACTTCGTCTAGAAAAAAGTATTCGTGATAAGTTTCAAAATTTGTCTTTTATTTTAGAAAAAAGTTCTTATTTTTCGAAAAATCAACAACCGGGTATTACAAATTGGATAGATAGACAAAATAAAATAAATCTTTCCAATTTAGATTTAACAAAATCTTTAAAATCGACAACGTCAGCAAATCAATTTTTAAATTTGACTTACAAGAAAAAAAATGTCTTTGTTCCACAAATACGGTATTTTTTTAGCACAAAACCTTTAAATGGAGCTTTAAGAGAATTTTTTGGAACTAACCCGTTATCTCAATTTATGGATCAAATTAATCCTTTAGCGGAAATTACACATAAAAGACGTTTAACATCATTAGGCCCTGGAGGGGTTTCACGGGATACAGCTACTATGGCTATTCGAGGTATTCATCCGACTCATTACGGTCGTATATGTCCAGTTGAAACGCCTGAAGGTAAAAATGCCGGTTTAGTTAGTTCATTAACAACTTTTGCACGTGTAAATTACGAAGGACTAATACAAACTCCATTTTATAAAGTTTATAAAGGCCAAGTTCAAAAACATTCAGGTTTTTTCTATTTAACTGCAGAGCAAGAAGAAAAATCAATAATAGCTGCCGGAGATTTAAATATTTTTAAAACTGGTTTTTTACAAAAAGGTTTTATACCTGTACGTAAATTGGATGAATTTACAAAAGTTTCTCGTAATAATATAAATTTTATTTGTGTTTCACCTATTCAAATGATCTCAATTGCAACTTCTTTAGTTCCTTTTTTAGAACATGATGATGCTAACCGCGCTTTAATGGGAGCTAATATGCAACGTCAAGCTGTTCCGTTATTACGTTCCGAACAAGCAATAGTAGGTACAGGTATTGAAGCACGTATTATTAGTGATTCTGGCCATGTAGTTCATGCTAAAACGGGAGGCTTTGTTAGGTATGTTAGTGGCCGTAAAATTATCATCTATAAATTTTTATATAGTTCCTAATTTAATATTTTTTCGTAACTTAGATTAGTTTTTTATCCGTAATTAAGTAGTTTTTAGTGTATTTAAAAGTTATTAAATTTTAATTCAATTTAAGCATTATTTATAAAAATTAATAAATTTTTTCTTTTTAAATTTATTCATAATAGTTAAGATTTAAAGTTAAAAAATAAATATAGAATAAGAAATAAAAAAATAAACTAAATTTGTGAATTTTTTTACTTTAATGATTTTTTTTTAGTTAGTATATTTTTTTTTTCAGATAGAATTATGTTATAATATTTTTAAATAGTTAAGAAATTTTTAAGTTAACAAAATTAAAAAGAAGTCCGTTTTCTAGTAAATTTTTATTTTTTTAGTCTATATTTTTAGATTATTAATTGAACCTATAATTTCATTTAAACGCAAGTTCAAGTATATTTAAAAAAATTGTAATGATTTTTTAAATAAAATAAAGAAAAAGTTTTAAAAACTTTTTTTTTCAGAATTAACTTTATTTAGTTTTAAAATTTAATGTTTAAATTAAATTATCATTAAAGTGAAAATTGCCAAAATCTATTTGGATAGGTAAGTGCTATAGCACTTGTCAAAAATGCTTTTGTTTTTTTTTATAACATAAACTAGATTTTTGCAAAATATATAAAATAAATAAAGGTAAAATTTAGAATTTTTTAAGTTTGATTTATCGTTTATTAAATTTTTAATTTAATCCCACAAATTTTATTATATTTTTTGTCTATGGTTTTTATTAGAGTTTAATTCTAAAAAAAATCGTTTTGTTTATTAAATTTTTATAAAGAAAAGGAACTTAGTTTGTAATTATTTTGAGGATTTTTAAAATTAGTTTTTAATAATTTATAAAAAACTAATTTTAAAAGAAATATTTTATTATTAAATATTTATATATTTAAAAGATTTATTTTTTTATATCAAAATCTGCAAAAAAAACATTTTTATTCCAATCTATTGATTAAACATTTAAAAGGAGGAATTTAAAACTTTATGGCAACAAAGGTATTTCCTAGTTTTAGTAAAGGATTAGCACAAGATCCTACAACTCGTCGAATTTGGTTTGGTATTGCAACAGCTCATGACTTTGAAAGTCATGATGGTGTAACTGAAGAATTAGTATATCAAAAAATTTTTGCATCACATTTTGGTCAATTAGCTGTTATTTTTTTATGGACTTCTGGTAATTTATTCCACGTAGCTTGGCAAGGAAATTTCGAACAATGGGTACAAGATCCATTACATGTTCGTCCTATTGCTCATGCGATTTGGGATCCACATTTCGGTCAACCTGCAGTGGAAGCTTTTACTCGTGGTGGTGCTACTGGACCAGTAAATATTGCAACTTCAGGTGTCTATCAGTGGTGGTACACTATTGGTTTACGCACAAATCAAGATTTATATAATGGTTCATTATTTTTATCTATTTTAACTGCTTTATTTTTATTAGCAGGATGGTTACATTTACAAAAAAACTTTAGACCATCATTATCATGGTTTAAAGACGCTGAATCTCGTTTAAATCATCACCTTTCAGGTTTATTTGGTGTAAGCTCTTTTGCTTGGACAGGGCATTTAGTTCATGTAGCTATTCCAGAATCTCGTGGTCAACACGTAGGTTGGGACAATTTTTTAACAACATTACCGCACCCTCAGGGATTAACACCTTTTTGGACAGGTAACTGGGCAGTTTATGCACAAAATCCAGATACTGCTAGCCATGCTTTTAATACATCTCAAGGTTCGGGTCAAGCTATTTTAACTTTTTTAGGTGGATTTCACCCGCAAACTCAAAGTTTATGGTTAAGTGATATGGCTCATCACCATTTAGCGATTGCTGTTATTTTTGTTTTAGCAGGTCATATGTATAGAACTAGTTTTGGTATCGGTCACCGTTTAAGTGATATTTTAGATTCACATGTACCTCCAGCGGGTGGTTTAGGTAATGGTCACCGTGGTTTATTTGAAACAGTTAATAATTCTTTACATTTCCAATTAGGTTTAGCACTTGCTGCAGTAGGTACAATCTGCTCTTTGGTTGCTCAACATATGTATGCTCTTCCACCATATGCTTATTTAGCAAATGATTTTACAACACAAGCTGCTTTATATACTCATCATCAGTATATAGCAAGTTTTATTATTTGTGGTGGATTTGCTCATGGTGCTATTTTCTTTATTCGAGATTATGATCCAGAACAAAATAAAGGAAACGTGTTGGCTCGTATTTTAGATCATAAAGAAGCTATTATTTCTCATTTAAGCTGGGTTTCACTTTTTTTAGGATTCCACACTTTAGGTTTATATGTACATAATGATGTTGTGCAAGCTTTTGGTACTCCTGAAAAACAAATTTTAATTGAACCGGTTTTTGCTCAGTGGATTCAAGCTTCACATGGTAAAGCTCTTTATGGTTTTGATCTTCTTCTTTCTTCTTCTCAAAGTGTAGCTTTTTCAGCAAGTCAAACATTATGGTTACCTGGTTGGTTAGATGCTATTAATAATAATAGTAATTCATTATTTTTAAATATTGGCCCTGGTGATTTTTTAGTACATCATGCAATTGCTTTAGGTTTACATACAACAACATTAATTTTAGTGAAAGGTGCTTTAGATGCTCGTGGATCTAAATTAATGCCAGATAAGAAAGATTTTGGTTATTCTTTCCCTTGTGATGGCCCTGGTCGTGGTGGTACTTGTGATATTTCTGCTTACGATGCTTTTTATTTAAGTATTTTCTGGAGTTTAAATACTATAGGTTGGGTAACTTTTTATTGGCATTGGAAACACTTAGCATTATGGCAAGGTAATGTAGCACAATTTGATGAATCATCTACTTATTTAATGGGTTGGTTACGTGATTATTTATGGTTAAATTCTTCTCAGTTAATTAATGGTTATAATCCATTTGGTATGAATAGTTTATCAGTGTGGGCTTGGATTTTCCTTTTTGGCCATTTAATTTATGCAACTGGTTTTATGTTTTTAATTTCTTGGCGTGGTTATTGGCAAGAACTTATTGAAACACTTACATGGGCACATGAAAAAACTCCAATTGCGAACTTAGTTCAATGGACTGATAAGCCTGTAGCTCTTTCAATTGTTCAAGCTCGTCTTGTAGGTTTAGCGCATTTTTCAGTAGGTTATGTATTTACTTATGCAGCATTCTTAATAGCTTCGACGTCGGGTAAATTTGGTTAATCGATTTAAATAGATTTTTAAGATTTAAAAATTATAATATATGATTATACTATTTTATTTTTTATCAGATATGTTATTTTTAAATCTTTATTTCTTTTTGGATTAAAAAGATTATATAATCTTATTTTGTCAATTTCTAGAAATTGACAAAATAAGATTATATATTGTTATTTTTTTTTAAAGGTTGAAAAGTAAAAATGCAGATAAAAGTAGCAATATATTAACATCATTGATTTGAGATTAGTCCTTAGTTTAACGGATAAAATAGCACACTCCGGATGTGCTGATCGGGGTTCGATTCCCCTAGGACTAGATCTTATTAATGAAAAATTAATAAAATTAATTTTATAAAAAAATTTGAATATTTATTTCATACTGAAATAGGTTTCTTTTATAAATTTATAACAGATTTTTCTTTGTATTAAACTGTCTTTTTTAAAGAAATTTAAAGAAAGACGGGGGACCAAAAATAATAAAAAATGTTTAAAAACTTTTGAATTTAACAAAATGTCGTTTCTGTTTTCTTTAAAAACACCAGTCTTTAAAAATTTTTTAATAATTTGAATATATTTAGTTTTTTATTTATTTATTTTTTTATTAATAATTTAAAATATTTTTATTTTTATTTTATTTCAAAACTTAGAACAAGTTGTTAGAAAAAAATTTGATAAAAATATTTTAAAAACGAGTAACGTAAAAATTATTACAGCTAAATTATTTTATTTTATAGAATTTAATAAATTCGCTAAAATAGTTTAAAAAAAGAAAAATAGATCATAATCATTTTTATAATAATCATTTTTATAACTGAGCTTGGGATGGAGACAAGTTGTGAAATTTCCATATTAAAAGTTTACAGAATTATTCCATTATGGTTATACTTTTTGACTTATTTATGTAAATTATGTATAATATTTTCATAAATTGTTTTTATTTATGAAATTTTTGACAATATAATTTCTAGTTTTTTAACGTTGAGCTAGTTGAACAGTTTTATTAAATTTATAATGAGTTTTTGTTTATAAATAAAGTTCAGTAGATAGGATAATTATTTAGACATTATAAATTGATTTAGTTAGATAAAAAATTCTTTTTTTTAATTTCTTACTATAATTTATAATAAAATTTTATTCAGATAAAGCCAGATAGTTAATTTTTATCGATAAAAATTAATTTTTTGAATTTAATTATTTATATGAGGTTTCTTTTTGCAGTTTTTATTATACTAATTGATGAATTAATATCTTTACTTTGATTAATTATCGATAACAGAAAGATATTTTCCGTTAAAGTTAATTTAAGTTTTCGACTTTATTGAAAGTTATTATTTTTGAATTATTTAAAATCCAACAATATCAAAAACTGAAAAATAATTTAAAATTAGCTTATTTTTTTTTTGTGAAATTTTAATTACAAGTAAAGACATGCTTTATAAAGTAAAAAAAAATATATATAAATAGATATTATGGGTTTACCTTGGTACCGTGTACATACTGTTGTATTAAATGATCCTGGTCGATTAATTGCTGTTCACCTAATGCACACAGCATTAGTTTCAGGTTGGGCAGGTTCAATGGCATTATATGAACTAGCTGTTTTTGATCCATCTGATCCAGTTTTAAATCCTATGTGGCGTCAAGGGATGTTTGTTCTTCCTTTTATGACACGTTTAGGGGTAACTAAATCTTGGGGGGGTTGGACTATTAGTGGTGAAACAGTAACTACAGGGTTTGAATGGACTTATGAGGCGGTAGCTGCGTCTCATATTATTTTATCAGGTGCTTTATTTTTAGCAGCTATTTGGCACTGGACTTATTGGGATTTAGATTTATTCCGTGATCCACGCGAAGGGAAACCAGCTTTAGATCTTCCAAAAATTTTTGGTATTCATTTATTTTTAGCGGGATTATTATGCTTTGGGTTCGGTGCTTTCCATGTAACAGGTTTATATGGTCCTGGTATTTGGGTTTCTGATCCTTATGGTTTAACGGGTAGTGTACAACCAGTAGCACCGTCTTGGGGAGCTGATGGTTTTGATCCGTATAATCCAGGTGGTATTGCTTCACACCACGTTGCGGCGGGTATTCTAGGTGTTTTAGCTGGTTTATTCCATTTATGTGTTCGTCCATCTTTACGTCTATATTTAGGTTTATCGATGGGTAGTATTGAAAGTGTTCTTTCTAGTAGTATCGCTGCAGTATTCTGGGCTGCTTTTGTAGTAGCAGGAACTATGTGGTATGGTTCAGCAGCAACACCTGTTGAATTATTTGGTCCAACACGTTATCAATGGGATCAAGGTTTCTTCCAACAAGAAATTGAAAAACGAGTAGCTAGCAGTATTGCTAATGGAGCTTCTGTTTCTGATGCATGGGCGCAAATTCCTGAAAAATTAGCTTTCTATGATTATATTGGAAATAACCCGGCTAAAGGTGGATTATTCCGTTCAGGTGCTATGAACAGTGGTGATGGTATTGCTGTAGGTTGGTTAGGCCATGCTGTGTTTAAAGATAGCGAAGGCCGTGAATTATATGTTCGTCGTATGCCTACATTCTTTGAAACATTCCCTGTTATATTACTTGATAAAGATGGAGTTGTACGTGCCGATGTACCTTTCCGTCGTGCTGAATCAAAATATAGTATTGAGCAAGTTGGTGTTTCAGTAAGTTTTTACGGTGGTGAATTAGATGGAGTAACATTTAGTGATCCAGCTACAGTTAAAAAATACGCACGTCGTGCACAATTAGGGGAAATTTTTGAATTTGATCGTGCTACATTACAATCTGATGGAGTTTTCCGTAGTAGTCCACGTGGTTGGTTTACTTTCGGTCATTTATGCTTTGCTTTACTTTTTTTCTTTGGACATATTTGGCATGGAGCTAGAACATTAGCGCGTGACAGATTTGCTGGTATTGATGAAGATTTAAATGATCAAGTAGAATTTGGTAAATTCCAAAAAATCGGTGATCCAAGTTCTTTCCGTCAAGCTGTTTAATTTGATTCAAATTATTGGAGTTAAAAATAAATTCAAAAATTTCTTTAACTCTTAATAGTTTTTCATTAGATTTTTTATTTATTAAATAAGGTCAGTAACATTTGTTACTGACCTTATTTAGAATTGATTCCATAATATGTTTATCGATATAGCTTTCTAACAATATTTATATCCGATATTTATAGCCTGAGCTAAATTCAACACAATTTTTTCTTTTTTAATAACAGTATTTCTATTTTTAATTTTTTAATAGAATTTATTTTTTTTCTGATAATAGAAATTCTATTTTTTGAAAGTTTTAGTTGCTTAAAAAATAGAATTTCCATAAAGAAAATTTTCTTAAACTAAAAAAATATTTTAATTGATAATATTATAAGTAAAAAATATAATTTACTAAATAAGTTTTTTTAATTTTAGATCTATTAAATTGAAATAATTCAGCAATTTTATTTTTAATTGTATCTGCTTAATTTTGCAGGGTTTTATTAAGTTTTAAATTAGTTTAGTTCATAGTTATAAAATAGAAAATACTATTAATTTCATTTTTTTAATAAATTTACTGATAAACAGATATATATATATATATACATATATATCGAGAAATTAGCTGGGCTTGGCTTTTGTTCGAGCAAACGAATTTTAATTTTTAAGTTTTATATCGTAAAAAATCCACAATAAAATTTAAAAAAAGAATATTTAAGAAGAATAATTTTAGTTTTTTAGTTAGTCTATTTATTTGTGTCAAATAATTTTTTTTTAATTAAAAAAGATAATTCATTTTTTTATTTACTTAAAAAATTTTTATTTGATTTACGGGAATAAACTATAAAATATTTTAACTATCTTAACTTCGGTTTCTATATGATTATAACACTATAGAATAATTAAAAAATACCGAAAATATAAATATTCTTTAAAAATTTGAAATTTAATAATATAATAATTATGAACATACACTAAAATCTTATGGAAGCTTTAGTATATACTTTTTTATTGATCGGTACTCTAGGAATTATTTTCTTTGCAATTTTTTTCAGAGAACCTCCTCGCATTGTAAGATAAATTCATTACATAGAAAACTTTTTTCTTAATTATTTTTAAAACTACTTGAAGATAAAATCTTATCTTCAAGTAGTTTTAAAAATAATTAAAAATAATTTTTTTATTAATTTGGATTATAAATGAGATTTAATTGGATACTTTTAAGTATTTAATTTCTAATTTTTTTTATATTAGTAATTTTTGATATTTTATTTTTTTTATTTCAAAAATTAAAATAGAAGAAACCTATTAAAACTTTTTTAGAAAAGATATAACGGTCAAATGTGAGACTATTACTCAGTTATTTTATTTATAATACAAATTAATTTTATTTAAAATTTAAATTTTAGTATTTTTTTTATTATTTATGGAATAAGTATTAGTTTTATTTTTTTACATAAAGTAAAAAAATTTTAAAATTTTTTAGAAATTATGGCAACAGCTAAATCAAATTCTACTAGCCCAGAGATTGAATTCCAACCCGGTATTAGTACTCCATTAGGTCGATTATTAAAACCTTTAAATTCTGAAGCTGGTAAAGTATTACCAGGTTGGGGAACTACAGTTCTAATGGGTGTTTTTATGGCTCTTTTTGCAGTTTTTTTAGTTATTTTATTAGAAATTTATAATAGTTCTATTATTCTTGAGAACGTTACTATGAGTTGGGAATCTTTAGCTAAATAAACAATAAAAAGTTTTAACTAAAAAACGTTCTGCTGGTTTTGGTTATCACCAAAACCAGTAAAACGTTTTTTATTTTGTTTAAAGATTTGTGCTTAATTTATATAAATTGTTAAATTTGTTTAAAAAATATTAAGATTTAATTTTTAATACAGGTTTTTTTTATAATTTTTAGTCGATAAAATTATTGAATAAGTAATAAAAGTTAATAAGTAAAATAATTTAAATAAACTTATAAACTATTTTACTTTTTTTAATTTATTAATTTTTTTATTTTAGATTGTTTTTGATTATTTTTTAGCAGAAAATCTTTAAACTTTATATAAATAAAATCGGTTGTATCAATTATTTTTTGTTTGCATTTTTTTATGATAAATAATTAAGTAGAAATTTTGAGAGACTTTTATTTTTAATTATTTCTTTCAATAATATTCAAACTAAAGGTTTTTATTTAATAATTCTATAACTGAATCTGATTTTGATTTTTCTCTAGACTTATTAAAAGAATTTTATAAAAAGACAGTTTTAAAAGTTATAATAAGTTAGTGTTTTAAAAATTTTTTAAGTAAATCAAATTGTAATTCTCAATCTTATTTTAAATGATTAATTTTTTAAATTTAAATAAATATGTCTCATATCGTTAAAATTTATGGTGCGATTTGTGTGTGACCTGTTCTTTCCTTAAGTAGCTTTACGTAACAAACAAGAAAGAAATCTTTTTTAAATTTATTTTTTATTTTTTTAATTGAAAACTAATTTATGTTAAAAGATTAAATTTGGAGACTAAAAGGTTTATTCCTTGAATTTGAAATTTTTAAGTTATAAAAATAATTAAATTAGCATATATGCAAATAGCAAAATTTGGTAAGAATCGTCGAAATGTACATTCAGTTTAATAATTTTAGACTGATTGAATAAAATTGAAATCCAAAAACACAATCTCTTAAAAAGACAATAACAAATTTGTAAATTTTTTAAATAAACCTTATAAATTATTAAAAAATTTAAATTATATGAGTGAGATTAATGCTAAATTTATTTAATAGGTCTCTAGATACAGGTAAAAAATTCAGAATACTAGGATACTTGTTTTTATTTAATATATAAATTTTGTAAAATTTTTAAGTAGTACGAACTTGGAAGAACAATTTATTAATAATGTTTTATTCAATAGGTATAAAAAATAAGTCTAAAAAAATTAATTTATAGCAATTTTTACGTAAATATATGAGTTTAAAGTTTTTTTGATTTTATTTTTTTTTATTAAATTTTAAATTATTTATTTTCTAAAAACTGAATTATAGTTTTCTCAATTTATGGATTTTTTAAGAAAATAAAAAAAATTAAAAATATGTTTTTTCCAAGCTTATTTAAATATCTAAAATTAAACTTTATTTGAATAGCATAATTTTTTTGGTTAATTTAAGATATTCTTTAAGAAAAATTTATTTTAAATATCTTTTATATTAAAACCAAAGAAAGAATTATTAAATTATCGAAATTCACTTATAAAAAAAATAAAATTATTTATATTTTATGTATTCTAAAATCAAAGATTTTAGATAACTAAAAATCAAATTTTTAATAGTTACAAAATCAATTATGTTACAATTTATAATCAATGATTTTATAGTACCACGAAAAAATTCCTTTACAGTTTTAGAATTCAAATCTAAAATAGTTTTTAGGTTTTCTAAAAGTATTCATTTTTTAGATTATTTTTTGTTAATTTTTGTTAATTTTTCCTCTAATAAACTTTATTGAGAATGATTTTTAAAAGAAAATATTTCATCAAAATATATGGAAAGTCCTGCGTTTTTTTTTACAATTTTTTTATGGTTTTTTTTATTGAGTATTACAGCTTATTCGATATATATGGGTTTTGGACCGCCATCGAAACGTTTACGTGACCCTTTTGAAGAACATGAAGATTAAGAATTTAAAGTTTTGATTTTTTTTTAATTAATCCCGTAAAAAACGGGATTAGACGATTTTTTGTTGTAGTTACTATAGCAGGATTTTAGAATATTTTACTTAAATTAATTTTTTTGCAAAATTTTTAAGTAATAGTAGCTTAGTTTTTTATTTAACTAAAAAGTTAATATAAATATATTTTCATTTGATTTATAAATTTGGAGTAGTAATTTAATTTTTTTGGTTAATTTTTGGGAAAATTATACTTATAAAAGTTTAGGAATTTAATAGTTTGTGAAAAAAATTAAAAAGCCGTATGAATAAAAATTATTCATGTACGGTTTTTTAGCCGAATTATTTTTCAAATAATTTAGGTTAACAAGCATAGAATGTTTAATTTTTCTACTAGAATTTTTACCTATTTCCTGGTTGGATATTCACAAAAGCTTATTTGGAAACAAATTTGTAAAATAGCTTAATGAAAAAACTATCGAAAAATTTTTGTATAGTTTTATGAAATTATGAAATTCGGAAGAATTAAAATTAACCTATTAAAAGGCTTTTACTACTAATTTAATGTGTGTAATTATAATTGATTTCTAATAATTCCATAAATATTTTTAGAAGGAAATAAAAATATAAAGTATAGTAGGCTTCCTTAAATAAATTATTCAATTCTATGAACAAATATATTTTAAAAAATGTTTTTTTTTTCAATATTATATTAAATTTTCTTTTTTATCTTTTTATTTTTCTAATTAATTTCATTAAAATAAAAATAATTAAATTATGGGAAAGAGTTAAAGTTTGTTTTGTTGGACTATTGTATTTATTGATTCATTTTTTAAAAAAAGGATATTCGTAATGTTAAAGCTATTGGAAAAAAGTTGTTTAAAATAAAAAAAAAGAAAATTAAAATAAAGATATATATATATATATCTTTTTATTTTAATCTTTTTAACTTAAATTTTTTACAATTTAATAGATCTAGGTTAAATTCCATTGTTTTTTCTCAATTTTATCTTTTTTATTTTAGATAAAATTGCAATTTTCTAAAAAAGCGGACACGAAGAAAGTAATTTTATACAAAATTATTTTAAGCTAGATGTTTGGTAACTAACATGTCTAGTTTTACTCGGAGGAAAAATTTTTAAATAATAAAAAATTAAATTTCTAAATTAAAGAATATTTTTTAATAAATTTAACCTACCTAACATACTTGTATCGGCTGTACACAATGCGTACGTGCTTGCCCTTTAGACGTTTTAGAAATGGTACCTTGGTCAGGTTGTAAAGCTGAACAAATGGCTTCAGCACCTCGTACAGAAGATTGTGTAGGTTGTAAACGTTGTGAATCGGCTTGTCCTACTGATTTTTTAAGTATTCGAGTTTATACTAGTTCTGAAAGTACTAGAAGTATGGGCTTAGCTTATTAATTAGTATTTCGTTATTAAAGAAACTAAGATTAAATATTTTTTAATTTTTTTAGTTTATAGTCAGATTGAAAAACTATTTATAAACTAGAATATATAAACCCAACATTGCTATAATGTTGGGTTTATATATTCTAGTTTATAATTTTAAAACTACAAGGTTGTTTTTTCTTTTATAAAATTTGGTTAGTTTACTCCATTTAATTGTACAGATTGTTAAATTTTTAGATTCTTTAAGAAATAATTTTTTCTGACGAAATTCATTTAAAAAAAAAGCAGAGTAAATTTTTTTAAATTAAATGGATATTCATAGATGGTTTATTTATTTGACAAACAAAAAGTAACTAAGTATTATATAAATATCAAATCTGGGATTGTAGTTCAATTGGTTAGAGCACCGCCCTGTCACGGCGGAAGTTGCGGGTTCGAGCCCCGTCAATCCCGTCCAAAAATGAACTAATTAAACTATTTTAAGTAATGGGTAAATCATATGCCCTCTATCTTTCTTAGTTAGAAAAGAATAAAATTGAAAATTTAATCTCGTATATTTTTAATAGTATTAAAAAACAAAAACTGATTAGAATCCATTTTTTAATAAAAAAGTTGAACTTTATTTGTTTTTTAATAGAATCTGAGAAATCAAAATTTTTTTGAAAAAAAAATTAAGTAAAATAAATGGGTATAGATTTAATATAGAATATAAAACTTTAGATTAGTACTTTATTTATTAATATACTAATCTGTTTAATCTTTTCAGAAAAAAAGTTTTACTATATAAGAAGGTTTAAAAAAATGACTAGAGTTAAAAGAGGGATTGTTGCCCGTAAAAGACGAAAAAAAATTTTAAATTTAACTAAAGGATTTCGTGGAGCTGCATCTAAATTGTTTAGAACAGCTAATCAAAGATATATGAAAGCATTAAAATTATCATATATAAATCGTCGTAAGAAAAAACGGGATTTCCGAAGCTTATGGATTTCAAGATTAAACGCTGCTGCTCGTAAAACAGGACTAAATTATAATTTATTTATTTTTGCTTTAAAAAATTGTAATATTCAATTAAATCGAAAAATTTTATCTCAAATAAGTATTTGTGATCCTCAGGCATTTCAAAGTTTATATAAAACTTTACAGCCACTTTTAATAACAAATCTGAGATAAAAATCCAATTGTTAAAATTGCAATCGTTTAGAAATATACAATTTTATGTGAAGTGTTTGTTTCGATTTTAGTACATTTTATTTATAAATAGTTTTCACAATCTATTAAACAAAAATTTAATAATGAATAAAATAGTAATTTTATTTAGGCTTTATTATCTTAATATATAATAATATATAATTATATATATATATATATATATATATAATTATATATTATTATCCTTTAACTTAAATAAAAAAGCTTGCATTTAATATTAAATTATGTTATATTAAAATAAAATATTTATATTACAACTAATGTAAATTAGTTTTCATTAGTAAAAAACATATAAATATATATATATATATATATATATAGATCTTGTTAAATCCAATATTGCCGGGATAGCTCAGTGGTAGAGCAGAGGACTGAAAATCCTTGTGTCACCAGTTCAATCCTGGTTCTCGGCAAATTATTATTTTTCTTAATAAGTAAATTTAAATATATTTTTTAGTTGCAGAAAAAAAAAAACAAATTATAATATATTTATTAACGGGATGTAGCGCAGTTTGGTAGCGCTCCTGTTTTGGGAACAGGAGGTCGCAGGTTCGAATCCTGTCATCCCGATTTAAATGTAAAAAATTATAATATAAAAATATTCTATTTTATATTTTTTCAATATTAAAAAAATGTTAGAATAATTAAGAATCTCGAATTGTTAAGTTTTTTTACCTAAAAATTTAGAAACATACATCGTTTCTAAGAATAGAATTAATAAAACTATATTAAATTACTACATTTACTTTAGTTTTATTATATTTTGCCCAATTTTTATTTTAATTAATCTGAATATTGTTATATTTTTTTAGGGAAAACTAAAGTTATTTCTTCCGTTTTAGTTTAGTAAAAATTTCTTTTTTTTAACTTTAAAAAGGTGGAAGTCTAAGTTATATATTTAAAAAGCTTTATTTCATTTTATGTATAAAAAAAAATCAATTAATTTTAAAGAAATAAAAAAAAGATTTTATTCCTTGTCAGTGAAAAAAAAATATATTTTTTTTAGTGAATTATTTTCGTCTGTTCATTCTTTAAATCAACAAAAATTAACCCAAGTTTTTTTTAGTTTCAAATCTACAGAAAGTTTTAATCTTAAAAAATCTACTTTTAGATTGAAAGCTAGTAAAGTAAATTTAGAATATAATTTAACTAAAACTTCTAAAACTTCTAAAATTTCTAAAATTTCTATAGATTGGCATTCTAAAGATTTATTAAGGAAAAATGATTTAGGAATTTGGTTCTATAATTGTTTTCAACCTTTTTCTACACGAAAATATTGGTGGATTTTATTACCCTCTCAAACTTTATTATTTAGATTACGTTGGGAAACTATGTCTAAATTAAAGCTTTCAAATCAAACTCAACAGACTAATTTGTATGATTCATCATTTGATTCTTTAAACTGGTTTAATGAAAAACCTCTTTACATTTATTGGATTTTACCTTTTTTTGGTTGTTTAAATATAATTTCTTTTTCTTTTTTACAAGAAATTAAATGTATAAGTCCAATTTTTGAGACGAGTAAAAGTTTGTCCGATCTACATGCTTTTTTGTCTACTTCAGAAACATTAGCTCCTAAAACATTATTACTTTCTTGGGAGACTTTAAATTATTTAACATATAAAAAAAATTTATTAGATTTATCGGGTAAATTTATACAAAAAATAAATTACTATCATGATTCTATAATTTATCAAGTTTCCCCTACATGGTTTAATTATTTTCAAGAACACTATATAGCTACCTATTCTGACCGTAATATATATGATCCTATTTTGGAAAATTATCAAGTAGCGCAACAAAATATTACAATAAAGAATAAAAAATATCTAAATCATATAAATACTAAAAATTTTTCAGATTTATATATACAAAAAAATAATCATTATAATAATAAAATAGAATACCAAAAAATCCAAAAAATTGAGTTTTGGTGGAATCAGGAAATGTTTACCCAGAAAAATTCATTTGAATTATTACCTTTTAAATTATTGACTAGGGAAAAACAAATAATGAATATCAGTGATTCATCGCAAAAATCAAGTTTATTGAAAATATTACGTCCAGTTTTAAAAAACGATTCAAATTTAACGATTTTAGAGTTTTTAAAAAGCGATTATATTTGGAATAATTTTGTATATCAAAAATCTCAAATTAAATGGTGTTGGCATACATTATCTATGAATAAAAATCCTTTTGTGAGAAAATATTCAAAATTAATTTATAATAATTTTTCTTTATCCGGTTTATTTTTCAAAAATGATGAGACTAGTTTAATTAATCAATTTAATTTCATTAAAAATAATTTATTAGAATCTTCACAAAAAAATGCTTTTTCAAAAACTAAACTGAATGAATCTAATTTATTAAAATTTGTTGGATTTGACAACTTTAACTTTTCTAATTTATTTTTCGATGAATTTGCTCAAAAACTATTACTCGGAAATATAACTCTTCCTTTAAATTATCTTTCTTCTACGCTTTTGGATAAAAAGTTGTCAGAGTTTGATTTTTATGATTTCTATTTTCGAGTAAATTTTAATCATTTAAAAAAAAACTATAAACGTAGCAACTTTGTGTTCAAAAAATCCCAAGATTTGATGGCTTTAAAAATTGATGAAAATTTATTCAATGCAAGTAAATTAAAAAAATTCTATTTAAATACTAATTTAATTGGAATTCATTCAACAAATCTTATTCCAAATCAAAACTATTTTTATAATAATAAGCTTAAAATTGATATAAATAAAAAAAATCCCCAAAATCGTTTTCAAAAAAGTATTGAATTACATCAAATTCATAAAAATTTGGAATTTTTAAACCATTTATTAGAGTTAGACAACAAATTTACGAAGTTATTAAATAATTCTATAAGTAAAACTTCTTTTTCGTCACAAAAACTAAACAGAAAAAATTTTTTTCTAACAACTAAAAAAAAATCAAAATTAGGTAATGTTTTTAATGATTATTTAAAAGCATCTATTTTATCTGATTACTTATATTCGAAATTTTATTTAAATTTAATTTCTAATATTAATTATACTTTTTCTGGAGCAAAATTATTAAAACAAAGTATTCTTAAATTAAATTTTCCTATTCTAATGTCGGGTTATTTTTCTCCAGAAACATCTATATATTCGAAACAAATAAATTTTTCTGAAAATTTTCTGTCAACACCACTAAAGGTTTTAAAAACGCGTGATAGTAAAAAAATTAAAAGATCAAAAGGTTTTTTAAAATTAACAATTCCACCTCAGGTTTTAATTTATGATAAAATCGATAATCTTTATTTTCAGAGTTTTGATTTTAAAAATAAAAAATTAAATACAAAAATATTACTAAATTCTAATTTAAATCAAAAAAAAGAGCATATATTAAAATTATCGCTGAAAAAATTAATAAAATTAATTGAAAAACCTTTGTTGGTAAAGGATGAATCTTTTCAATTTAAAAGTTTAAATACTGGAAATTTATTATTGAGTAAAGATTTTTTAGCTATAAAAAAATCGAGTGATTTTATAATAAAATTACAAAAATTGAACGAAAAATCTTTAAAATTAAAGAATAAATTTGTTAAGCGAAAAGATTCACAATTTCAATTAGTAAATAGAGATTTATACAAATTTACAGGACTAGTAAACCAATCATCTTTACCTCTTTTAAGTTTTAAATATCGAGGAAATTGGTCTTTTTATTGGAATTATTTTAAAACTTTTTACGGTTCGTCCTTTTTATTAAAACCTTTTAATGGAATTATTTATTCTAGTAATTTCATTCCGCTATTGAACACTGGTTTTAAAAAAATAAAAATGACTCATATCCTTCCCGGAAACAATTTTTTATTTGAAAAATGGCACCCGCGTAAAAAAGAAGGGTTTTTTTATAAACGAATTAATAAATTCAATTTAAAAAAGATAAAGTCATTCCCATTCAGCGATAGAATCTCAAAAGTAGATTCGTCAAAGAGACAATTTAATATTATGGTAGAATTATTGTGGGGTTTTCGTTCTAAATATAAATTAGAAGAAGTATTACAATATCAAAAATCAAAATATTATCAAAGTAAAAAAGCACAACAAACTACGATTGATCAAAATGAAAATCAGTTAAATAATAATTCAAAAATGACTTTACAAACTGTAACAAAAACATTAATAAAGCGGAAACGTTATAAAAAATTAATTCGTTTTGAAGTATTATCTTCCTGGTTACGAGATGTATTATATTTACGTAAAATATCTCGCAAAGTTTCTTTCGCAAAAAAAGACCTATATTTATTGAATATTTCTAAATTATTCCAAAAAAAGAATAAAAGTTGTTTTAATAATAAATTTTTTAATAGAAAAATTTTTTTAAAAAAATTATTTGTAGGGTCCAATCTAGAACAAATACAATCTTTATCTTTAACTCAAAAAAATAGTTTTATTAAAACTAAAAAGAGTGTTTTGAATCAAAAATATTTCGAAAAATTAAATGTAAAATTACGAAATGATAGATTAATTGATCGATTTAAAATCCAGAATACTGAAAAAAGTTTTTTTGTGGATCAAAAAGTTGATAAGAAATCGGTTGCATCTCGGATACATAGTAAAAAAATATTATTGTTAATGAAAAATCTTCTTCCTTTAAAAAACCTTAATTCTGATATACAAGGTTTTGTTTGGAATATGAATCGACAAAAATATTTTTTAAAAACAAATTTTTTACAACAAAATTTAGTTTCTAAATTAAAAAAGAAAAATAGAATTCGAGGTTTTCGTTCTTTAAAAACGTATTCGAAAATGAGTTTTAACCCTTTAATTATAAACCATAATAGTTATTTAACGGTTTATAATGGATTCGCAGATTTTAATTCTCCTAAGATTAATAAAATTTATTTAAATTCTGTAACTAATCGGATTTTAAATCTGAATTCAATAAATAATAATTTTTTTTTTAATATATTATATTTCAAAGATATGCAATCAACTTTACTTAAAGATTTAAATAATTATTTAATTAATTTTATAAACAATATTTCGAATCATTTTAAAATGAATAAAAAACTAAAAAAAAATATTTTCACTCAGAATTCTAAAATTTTTTTAAGTCAGAAACTAGAGAATCAAATGTTTGTAGAAAAATTTTCGCATAATAAAGACAAACCAGATAGTTTGCCATTTAATCAATTAAGTTTACGTAAGAATTTTATTACAAAACTTGTTCCAAAAAATTCTTCTCAGTCTATTTTTGATTTTAAACAAAATAAAAAGAAAAATTACTATTTAAATTTGTATACAACAACAAAATCTAGTTATAGAATTTTTGAGAATTCCAAAAAATTAATTCATATATTAAGACCAAAAAAAATTTCTAATAATTCATTTGTTAAACAAAAATCCATAAAGTTATTTAAAAAAAATTTAATCGATTGTTATAAAATAAATTTAAAAAATAATTGGATTAACAAAGTTTATAAAACTGGATTTACTATAAAGACAACATTACCTAATCGAAAGAATTTGTACGAATCTACTAAAATTAAATTAATGAAAAACAAAAATCGTCTAAACCCTTTAACTCCAATAATAATGAAATTTAAAAATTTTTCAGCTTCTTTTGTTATTTGGCGCAATAATTTCAAACTTCGCCGTGATTATTTATTATTATCCTATATATATTTAGACTATGTAGGTGCATTGATTAATGAATTTATTAATAATTGTTTACAATTTTTAAATCAGAGAATTTTTTTTGCTAATCAAAAGTCGAAATTTATTTTATTAAATAATTTAAATAATTTTAAAATTGAAAAAAGGCAAACTAATTTTCCCGATTTTCAGCAGACTAAAAAAGCAGACCAAACTTATTCTATTTTTCCTTTTTTTCATGAATATCATTATTTTTATTCACAATTCTATAAGAATAATCTGATAAAACCTAAATGGTCTTTTTTATTGTTAAATCATTTAAAAAATCAACATACGTCTCTTTATGAAAAACTTCTAGAAAAGAATAATACTGGAAAACTTTATAATACATATTTTTCTACTAGTAAACCTATTCAATCGACTTCTCATAAATTAGAAAAAAATAGTAGCATCTTAGATCCTAGATTAGTAACTAATAAGGAAAAAAAAATATTACAAAAAAACCAAATTATTTCATTTATTAATTTAGATTCTAAAGTTGAATCGTTAAATCCTACAAATAGTGGGGAGATAAATCCATCTATATCCTTTTATCGTTCAATATTAGACTCTTATAATACGAATTTTGAGTATTCAAATTTATTATTAGAAAATAAAACTAAATATATTCCTATTATGGATAGTTCAGTAAATAATAATTTGTATATAAAATATCAAAATCAAAATTTGATAAAAAAAATTCTTTTTATGGAAAAACAAAAAAAATTTCATAATTTTTTTGTTTCTTATTTACGTCCATTAATAAATTTGAATGGTAATAATAATAAAACTAATAAAATTTCTTTCATTCAATTAAAGAATCAAGTTAATAATACTGAATTAAAAAGTATTAATTTAAAAAAAGACTCTTTTTCATTAAGAAATCTAAACTTTAAGTTTTCAAAAACAACAAATTTTTTAAAACCGAAATTACGTAGAAAAACTGGAATTTTCAAGATGAGACTGATACGTAAAAAAACAAAAATATATAATGGAATATATTTACCCGTTTTGCAATTTGCGAATAGTGTAGGATTACCTATTCAAGAAACGGTAGGTAATAATAGAAAAACGCAAAACACTGAAAAATTATTATTAGTAAATAATTTTTTCGAAGGAACTTTTACTTTTTTAATATCTCAGGTTCAATTGAATAATTTTTTGTTATGTACTATGATTTTTCATATTTGTTTAATTTTTAGTTTATTAATTATTTATAAATCTTCTATTCATTTTAGTATAAAATCTTTATATTCTACAATGTTTGTTTTAAATAAATATTTTGTTTATTTTAAGTATAGAATTCAACGATTAGTTAAATATATTTATCAAAATAATTTTCAAACAATAATTGAATATATTCAACAAAAGTATTATGAAAAATATATAATTTCTTTTCATTTTAAACTAATGACTATTTTTAATTTTTTGTTTCAAAGAAATTCGGCGTTTTCTCAAATATCGCGTTTTAAAAAATCTAAGAGAATAAATTCCATAAATTATCTAGATCTAAAGCAAAAAAATTTAAGTTCCTTTTTTTCAATTTTAGGAAATTTTATTAAATTTAATGCTAAGAAAGAACAACTTAGTCTAAAAAAATTAGAAAATACAAAATCAATACGTTTTTTTCAGTATTTAACACAATCAAATTTAAACAAAACAGGAAAACCGGAGAATTTGTTATTTAAAAAGATGAAAGATTCTAACTTTGTTGTTTTATCTGAAGCAAAAAATGGACTTAATATGTCTACAAAATTTACAAAAATATTTAGTTCAAAGAATGTATTAAAATTAGATACTTTAAATCAACCTACTAATATTATAAATACTAAAAATTCTGAAAGTAAAAATTTAAAAGTAAATTTTCGTGTTCTCCGATGGAATATGTTTTTAACATTATTAATAGGTGAATCAGAAATTCTCGCAGAATTAGAACCTTATAGAGAAATGCATTGGTATTTTTTGAAACGTTTTCCACTTTTTTTAAGAACCCCGGCTGGTAAAGATGCAATAGGTATGGTAGATTATCAAGCAGATGAAAAAATTCGTTTAATTAAGCAAAAAATAAGACAAACAGTAATGATTCTTTATTTAAAATCTAAAAAATATGAATCGAAATTAGAAAATCAATTTAATATTAATAAAAAATCAAATCAATCATTTTTAAAAAGTCGTTTAAAATTAAATCAATGGTATAAAGATTCACGAAATGAAAAATTGCAAAAAACAGAGTTAAAGTCAGAATTTTCTGAAAATTTAGCGGAAAATTATACGGCTTTAGAAAATCAAAATGCAGAGATTTTATTAAAAGAACGAAAAGTAAAATTTAATTTAATTTCTTTTGTTTCATCTTTTCATTCTTTTTATATTTCAAAACGAAAAAACCAAGTACGTAAAATTTCCTTTTGGAAATCTATTTTAACGTTTTTAGGAAAATATAGTTTTGTAAGTCGCTATGCTATTTTAAATAAAAGATTTCGACAATCTATTATTCTTTTTTCAAAGCCTTTAGTTTTTTTTGGTCCTGTTGGAACAATATTTTTACCTTATTTAATAAAAAGTTTTATTTTGGTTTTTGATTCAACAAGTTATTTTAATAAAAAATTTTTTTATAGTGTAAATGAGCAAAATCGATTTAATAAAAAACAACTAATTAAGTATAAGAAACCTGGCTCCCAAAAATTGACTTTATTAAAAGATTTTTTATCACAGATTAAAGATTCTAATAATAATAATTTGAGTAAACCTTTTTTTTCTGAATCAGTTAAATCTAAATTGTTAAAAATTTATAATTTAAATTTACCTTTTTCTCAAAAAGATTATTTACGCAATTATTTAGCATTTTCGACAAACACTTCTTTTGATAAGCATTTAGGCAATTTTAATCAATATATAAGACAGAAAATTGAAAATTTTGATAATTTTAATGCGATTTCTCAGGATCAAAATAATTTACTGACAAAACAATTTTTTACTACAGTTAAAAAAAATAGAACCCCGCTTTTCGAGAGTGACTTTTTAACAAATTGTCAAAGATTTTTAAAGAAATATGATAGAATATATATAAATTTTAATCAAATTAATACTTTATCTAATTTAAAACAAAATAAGTTTCGATTAATGCAAATTTTAGAACAGAATTTTATAAATTCAAAAACAAAAGTAATATTTAAAAAACGATCTGATAAATTATTTACAAGTTTTGATTCATTAATTTCGAGTCAATTAGAACAATCTCTGATAAATTCTAAAAATTCTAGGTTTATGAGTTTTGAAACTTTTGATCCTAAACTCCGATATTATCGTTTCTCGACCAATTTTTCAAAAGTATTATCCGACGTGGGTGGCTTTAATTTAGAAGTAGAGTCTCATCAATACTTAGGTCCACTTATTTGTAACGTTTATACAGGTTTATTTTTTAAACAACCTTCCAAAAATTATTTATTAGTCTCAGGTCCAAATAAACCAGAATCTTTATTATTTATTATACAAGCTTTAGCTGGTGAAATGGGTATGAAATTGTTTTTAGAAGATGCTAAACGTTTACAACGGATAGGTCGTCGTGGTATAAATAAAGCGACTAAAAGATTAGAAAAACTTTTTGATATTGCTCAAGCAAATACCCCTTGTCTTGTTTTTATCGAAGATATTGATGTTATCGGCTCAAAAACAAAAATGATAAAAGTAGATGAAGAACAAGAAGATGAAGAAATTTTAGTACGTTCGTTATTATCTAAGTTAATTTATCGTAAATTTCATAAAAATAAATCATTACGTGAAACCTTTATGGATCAAAATTTATTTTTAGGTGGTTCATCTTTAAAACGCCGTAGATCTGTCAAATCTACAAACCCAATACCTAAAAGTTTAGTTTTATATCAATTAACTCGCCGAAGAGCTTTATCAAATTATTTTTTACAACAAAATAATCAATTTAATAGAATAAACAGTAAATTATTTATAGGGCAAAAATTATCTCCTACTTTTACGACAAATGCCGTTTTAATTTGGAAATTATTTAAATCGAAGATAGCAACCCCTGATAAACGTATAAAAGAGGCTCCGTGGGTTCATATTCCGATAGATGCTTTACGTAGTATACACCCATTAACGTATTCAATCCGAGTAAAAGTAGCCAAAATTACATTATTAGCAATTTTTACAATGGGAACTCGGTTACGATTAGTAAAAGATTTAATTCGATTATTTGAAAAAACTCGTTATGATAGTCATAATAATTTTATTGTTTTTGCAACTACTACAAAATTATCATACATTGATCCTGCTTTAAGAAGACCTGGTCGATTAGAAGAAATTATATCTTTCTCTTTTTTAACAAGGGTTTCGTCGTTTTTGCGATCTTCCTCGTTTCAGAGTCAATTAGATACTTTTAAAACTCATTTAAAAGATTTACCGGGTTTTTCTTCCACTTTTAATTTAATTGATTCTACGCTTTTTTCCGCACGTTTGAATTTAAAAGAATGGAGCGTTATAAATTATTTGGCAGAGGATGCTTATCATTGGGATATGTTTAGTTTTAACCCTAGTATTTATGAACATTCAGTGTCTAATTCTTTGACTACTAAATTTAATACTAAACAAAAATTGAATAATTCAATTTTTAAAAATCCGAACAATTTAAGTATTTTAAATAAAAATAATCAAATTTATTTAACAAAGTCGTTTAAACAATTAGAAAATATTAGTATAAAGGATACTTTTTATCTAAAATTAAAAAAACAAAGACTAACAAATTATGAAACATTAAATACATTTAATACATTAGATAATCCACAACTTATTTTTACAAATTTAATGTTACAAAGAAAAAAAGGTCTTTTTGATTGTAATATTTACAAATCTAAGGTATTTAATTTTGAAAAAAACGAATTTTTAATTCGAAATAAAATAATTGAAAAATTAGATTATTTCACGTTTTTTTCTTTTTACCAAAAAAATAAATCTTCTATTTTTGCAGTATTAGCTTATTCACAAATAGGGCAAAGTTTAATTTCTTTTTTACCCGTTTTTTTACCTAAAATAAAAGAAAACAAAAATAAAAACAATATTTTCTTTGATCCGGATTATATCTATAATTTAAAATTATGGCCGGTTTTTAAAGATTATACCTTAAAATCACAAAATTTATTTTTTAATCGTCGTAAAAATTTGAAAACTTATTTTTTACGGTTTTTTTCAGCTAAAGTTGGTGAGTTTTTATTTACGAGTCCTCTTGAATTAAATTATGACCATAATTTTATTAAACAAACGGATTATTTCCAATCTTTACAAAAAGAAGGGTTTTTAAAGAGTATTTATGGTATACAACAAAATTGGGCTTTAGCACATTCATATGTTATGAATTTAATAACTACAAATTGTTTATATTCAAAAACTCCTTTATTAACAAGACTTTTACGTATAGAAGATGTTAATAAACCTCGACAAAAGCAATTTTTTGAAAATTTAAATGCTGGAATATTATTTGAATACTCAGATTTTCATTACCGAACATTTTTACAAAAAAATGTTATTTCAATGGAAGAAACGTTAAATATATTTCAATCCCAGAAATTTATGTTAAATAATCAAGGCCGACCATTAAGAAAATTCGTAAAATTATCAATAAATAAGCGTTTTTCCTTGTTTAGAAGTTTATTTACCGATTTAGGCTCTTTGGATGAAATAAGTTTACGTCCTACATCAATGAATTATTATTATCGTAACAAAATTTTATTAAAACAAAAATTGAAAATTTCATCATATCAATGGTTAAATTGGCATTTACGTAAACCTCTAGATCAATTAAATGAAATTCAAGATATAGCTTATTTCCCTTGTGCTGAGAAATACTATAATCCAAGACATCGACGTTGGATGTTAACAAACGGTTATTGGGGGTATTGGTTTAATTTTGATAAATTATTTTATGATAATCTTTATGAACAATATATTTTTGAAAGTTTTTCTAAAGTTTATCTTCATTTAGATAAAAATCGTGAAATATTAGATTATTTAGCTCAATTATTAATAACTCAAGAAACTATTTCTGAAACTGAATTATTTTTAAGTTTTAAACGTTATGGAATTTAAATTTACTAAAATAAAATTTTTTTTTTCTATCTAATTTTTAATTTTTTTATTAATTATTTTTATGGTTTTTTTATACTGTTTGAAAAAAACCATAAAAATAATTAATAAAAAAATTAATATATATCTATATATATATTAATTTTTTTAGAATTTTAATAATTTCTTAAATCTTAAACTTCTATTATTTAGTAATGATTGCTTAAATTTTAAAACTATAATTGACGATTATTTATTTTTTTATATACTTAAATGTATATAAAAATATTAATGGTTTTATTTTTCCTAATTTTAGCACTGTCTAAATAAATTTAGGATTAGCACGTTTGGTGCATACTATTAAAAAAGAAAAAATGTTGGATAATTATCAAAATTAAGAAATAAAAAGAATTTTAAAATTGAACAAAATAAAGTTAAATATAAATATAATAAAAAGGGTAGATCAAATTTTAACAATTTAAGGTTCGGAGAAAAAGATAAAAAAAATATATTAAATTTTGTCGAAATAATTAGGTTTTGTGTAATTTTTATTTATTATTATTAAAATTAGTTAAACAAAAAGTTATTGATAACTTTTTTTTAATTATTTTTAATAAAAGTTTTTTTAATAAAAAATTTATTTAAAATATTTTATTCTATTATTTATAGATCAATAAATAAATTTTAAAAATTTAATATTTTTTATCAAAATTTAAGTGAACAAAAAATCTTTTTTTAATGAAATTCATTTATGGGACAAAAAATACATCCATATGGGTATCGTGTTGGTATCACACAACCACATTCAGCTCGTTGGTATGCTAAGACATATCAGTATCCACAATATGTTTTTGAAGATTTTTTATTACGTCAATCGTTATTTAAACTTCTTCCTTTAGAAAATTTACCACGCCAACGTTCAGAAGATTCTTTAGAAACAAAATTAGTTCGTGTTAAAATTGAACGTTTAATTCGTAATACAATAAAAATAAAACTTTATGTCACAAGTTCACAAACAGATTTGAAGTCTTTGGGAGTGGATTCTTTGGAAAAGACTAAAAAAGAATTAGTAAAATCGAAAATTGAAAAACGAAATTCGAATGTAAAAATAGAAGTAAAAAAAGATTCTAATACTTTAGATCGTAATGGTTTGTTAGTTAATATTTTAAAAAAATCAGTAAATAAAAAAATTACAAAATTAAATATTTTAAAATTACAAAATATTATTTATAAATTGGAAACATTTAAAACCATGATTGAATTACATCAATCATCCAGTTCTGAGAAAACGATTAATTCGTCTAAAACTATTACTGCAACTATAGAAACAAATGAAACAAACATTTCTGAAAAAGAATTAAGAAATGTAACTATAATTTCTTCTAATTATTTAAAATTTAAAAATTTAATATATGGTATTAAGTTATGTTTACAAAAACTAGATTCTTCTGCTAATTCTAAAAACAATAATTCTTTAAATTCTATTCAAAAATTAAAATTACAATTTCAATTATTACAGCTAAAAAAACAATTATGTATTTATTTAGTTAATCAATTTGAAGTTTATAATCAATTTGAAAAACAAAAACCATTAAGTGGTAAAAATTCTCAATCTCAAAACAAAGAATTTCAAATTTTAACAGATTCTCGTTTTTTGAAATTAAGTAAATCTAGTTTTTATTGGAAAAATCGTGTATTAAAATCAATTAAATTTTTTAATATAATTTATTCTAAATTAAAATTAAAATTAGAAGTATTTGAATCTATTGTTGAAAAAAATACTGGAAATTTATTATATAAAGTATCTCTTTTATTAGAGATTTTAAAAATTCAATCGTTTTTAGTTAATTTAACATTAACTAAAGAACATCAAAATACTTTTTTATCTGTAACATTAAGTGAAATTTTAAGTAAATTAAAAATAAAATTATTATCTACAAATAATATAATACCATCTAAAACAATAGAAGAAGAAACTGCTTTTACTTGTCAAAAAGAAATAAGTCTTTTAGTTGTAGAAAAACAAAAAATATTAAAACTTATAAATTTTTTAAAACTAAGTCAAAAATCATTTTTAAAGCAATTAGATAAAACAAAAAATTTTATTGTCCAATTATGTTATATAAAATCAAAATTAAAAAAATTAAATTCTCAAAGTTTTATGTCCAAACTAAGTGATATTAATTATAATATATCCACTTCAATTTTATTAAAAAATAAAATGGAAAAACGTTCTCATAAAATTCAAAAATTTTTACAAAATTTAGTATTTACCAAAACATTACAAATCCAAACTTTGATTAGTAAATTAGAAAAAAATTATGTAGAAATAAAAAGTTTATCATTATTAGATGATATAGATAATATGGCTCGTATATTAAAAATTTCTCAAATTTCTCATAAATTATCTGATTATAATCAAAAAAATGTTGAATTAAATTATATGACATATGGTATAAATCGTTATTTTTCAACTATTCGTAATATAACAAAAAATTCTAGTAAAACTAATCCAAATGAATTATTAAATAGTAATTTTATGACTAACACCGTTCAGATGTTAAAACATGAAAATTTAATAGCTAAAAAATCTGTTTTAACGAGTATTTTAAAGAATAATGAATTAACGAAATTTTCTAAAATAAAAGTATTTTATCAATTTTGTAAATTTTTGTTAACTCAACGTTTAAAAGTAAAACAATTACTTGAATTAAAAATTAAATCTTTATTACTAAGTTTTACTCTAAAAACTCCGAATTCAAAAAATTTAGTGAATAGTATTCCAAAATTTAATAATCAATTAAAAATTAATAATTTATATATAAAACAATTAGAAAAGTGGCTAACATTATTGAAACTATCTATTTTTCAAAATTCTAGTTCAAATATAGAATTTTCCAAACTACAAAATGTTACAGATCAAACAATGGTAACTCCTTCTTTATTACAGTCTCGCATACTTAAAATAGATCGTTATTTAAATAAATTAATACCATTAAAATCAAATAATTTACTTGGTAAAATAGAAAGAACTTTAATTTACGTAAATTTTAATCTTTTAAAACAAAAATTAATTTTTGAATTATTACAAATACAACGTTCTAATCTTTTTTCGTTAAATCTAAATAATTTTATTACACCAAATAAATTTTTATTATCGAAAACAAATCTAATTACTTTAAATAAAATTGTACCTATATTAAAAAATAGAATAATTCAATTACAAACTTTTTTCACTACAATTACGACAGAATCTGATATTGGTATAAAACAACCATTACTTTCCCAAACACTTCAATTAAAAACAAATTTACAAAATGTTTTGAAAAAAAATTATCAGAAAAGTTTTGTTGTGTTACAAACTCGTCGTAAAATCTATAATAATTTTTTACATCGATTTGGCGGTAATTCAAAATTAGAAACCGATTTAAATAAAAATTTAGATTGGACTAATTCTGTAAATGGATTTTCAGCTTTAAATTTAGATAGTTCTAATATTATTGATTCAACTCAACAAAAAATTCTTTCTAGAAAATCTTTACAAACATTGCAGACACCAAAACAAAAATTTTTAGCAAAAAAAACAATAAAGAAAAAAATGAAACAATTTTTAATTGAAATGGCATTAAAAAATAATTATAGTCATATTAATTCATTAAAACAAATCTACGAGGTAAAAACGTTATCAAAACTTTGTGATAATTTTACTGATATTCAAACTCTTCCTAAAGTTAGTATGATTGAATTTGTAAAAGTTCGTCAACCTAAACAATATGCAGTTTGCTTAGCTAATTTTATAGTTGAAAATTTAGAAAAACGTTTTTCATTCAGAAGTACTATGAAAAAAGCTGCAGAACAAGCAATGTCTACACCAAATGTAAAAGGGATTAAAATTCAAGTATCAGGGCGTTTAAATGGCGCTGAAATAGCTAGAACTGAGTGGTTACGCGATGGTCGAGTTCCATTACAAACTTTAAGAGCAAATATTGATTATAGTTATAAAACAGCAAAAACAATTTATGGTGTTTTAGGTGTAAAAGTTTGGATCTTTAAAACAACTATTTCTGATTTTAAGTAATTATTTTAACCTAATTAAAAACAATTTTTTTTAGACAAATTAGTTAAATTATTAAATAAAATTAATAATTTAACTGATTTGTATGTGTATTTATTTTTAATATTTTTAATATTTTAATTTTTTATTCGAGAAAAATATTATTATATTTTATATAACTATTCACTTTTAGATTTCCTTTAATTATCATTAAATTGTTTTATAATATGACATAGTTTTATAGTTTCTAGCATATTAATTTATGTTTTATTTCAATAAATTTTTATTTTTATTTAAATAAAAAAAGTTAAAATAATAGGTGCATTTTATATTTTACCCACTTTTTTATTATTATTTTTTTGATCCTGACGTATAATTATTTTTTTTTGTTATATAACACTAAAAATATTATAAATACAAAACTAAGAACTATAAGTATTTAAATAAAGAAAATAATTCATATATTTTATATTATTATTATTTTTATTTAATCTTGAACTTATATACTTTTTATTATTTCTGTATTTTACAGGGATCTTTGATAGTAATTTTTTAAAAATAATTTATGGTGACTCTTATTAGTTATCTTGTATTGTTAGTAGGTGCTTTAACATTAACATTAGTAATTTATTTAACTCTTTTAAAAGGAGTAAAATTAATTTAAATAAGAAAATTTTTTTGCGATTTTTTGTAAATTTTTTTCTAAATAAATTTAAATAATTTTTTATGAATTAAAAATAAATTTTTTATAAAGTAATGATATTATAAATAGTAATAAATTAAATAGCCTAGATAATATAGCTTTAAAAAAATTTATAAATCTATTTTTTACTTATTTATAAAATTTCGATAATCCAATATAAATAAAGAAATAAATAATTTTTTTCAACTTTAACTGTAGTATTTGTAAAGTCACATTATTCCCCTATTAGGGGAATAGCGTAAGGTTTTCTATTAAACCTAGACTCCATTTTAAAGTATTTTTAAAAAAATATAATATAAATAATGATACATTATTGATATTAAAACCTAAGGTATATTTCGATCTAGTTTTATAGAAGGGATGGTTTTAAAGTGTCCTTTAAAGAGATAAAATTTCTACTAGTATTTTCTGAACTTCTATCAGATTAGTAAACTTTTTCTTTATATTTTAATTTTTATATTTATATAGCATGATAGTTATTTATTAATATAAATATATAAATTAAATTTTTTTATTTTTTAGAATCTACTAATTTTTTAATAGTCCTTTTTTATTATTAATATTTATAAAATTCAAATATCTAAATTTTAAAATCAAATAAACGTGTTTTTGAAAGAAATAATTATTAATAACTTTATCTTCTTTCTTTTATTTTTTTTAAATATATTTAGATAGATAAAAGAAATAGGGAATGTTTTTTTATTTTAGTTGGAGTAAAAATCAACATAAATAAAATTTATTTTACTATTTTATTTAGAAATTGTCGTTTTAGTCCAATGTAAATAAATAAAAAAAAATTAATTTTAAAAAATTATTTCGATAAAAAGTGTATAAAAAAAATCAAAAAAATATTACATAAAACTTTTTTGATTTTTAAAATGTATCAATTTTTACCTATTAAAAATTAATATAATATATATATATATAGATATATTATATTTCAAGTTTTATATTCTTATTGATTTGTTTAATTTCTTTGGAACAAAATTTTTTATGCTTATCTATTAAATATTGAACTTGTATTATAATTTAATTTGACTTTTTCTCTTTATTATTTTTAATAAACTAATTTTTTTAATTAACTTAGCATTATGAATTTAGAAAATTAAAATATTTAATAAAAAATTGAAGTTTTAGTACATGAATAATTTTTAATTTAGTCTTTTTTACTTAAAAAATACGTTTTAGGATTTTCTAATTAAAAAAATCGAAACGGTACTGAATCTTACTATGAAAATTTAAATAAATGTATTCAATTAAATATAAAAAAAAGGTTGAAAACCAAATTAATTTATTAAGTAACAATTTATTAATGAATACTTGTCTTAGTATTAATTCTTCTAAGGTTTTCTATACTAAACGCTTTCATAGTTCAATAGATAAAAACCGTATAAGTTTTCTCTCTATTTATAAATGTAATTCATTATCCACTGAAAAAAAGAATATTTTTTGGAATATTTCCTTTAATAAAGGACGTTTAAAAAGTTTTGTTTTTTGGTGCTTTGTAAATTATGGACAACGAAAAACTATTTTTATATTAGAAAAACTCCAAAAAATAGGTTTTAATTATGCAACAAAAGCTGGTATTTCTTTAAGTATTGATGATTTGAAAATTCCACCAAAAAAAACAATGCTTTTATATGATGCAGCTACAGAAATTCAAGATGGTTTTATTAATTATAAAAAAGCAAAATTAACTGGTTTAGAAAAATTTCAACGAATTCTGGAAACTTGGCATAGTACAAGTGAAAACTTAAAAGATGAAATGATTAAATATTTTAAAAAAACCGATATACTAAATCCAGTATATATGATGGCTTTTTCAGGGGCACGTGGAAATGTTTCTCAAGTCCGACAATTAGTAACAATGCGTGGCTTAATGGCCGATCCACAAGGAAAAATTTTAGATTTTCCAATTCAAAGTAATTTTCGTGAAGGATTAACTTTAACAGAATATGTGATTTCATGTTACGGGGCGAGAAAAGGAGTAGTAGATACAGCATTGAGGACAGCGAATGCTGGTTATTTAACTCGACGGTTAGTGGATGTTGCTCAACACGTAATTGTTTTAAATTTAGATTGTGGTACAAAAAAAGGTATTTATTTAACTGAAATGAAACAATTTAATAAAACATTATTTTCGCTACAACAACGTTTAATAGGCAGAATTTTAGCGACTAATATTTATTCTTTAAATAATATATCTCAGAAAAAACTGCAGAATACTTCTCACGCTACTATTGAGAAACATAAAAGTAGTTTTGAAAGTAAATTAGAAAATTCTTTAGAAATTAAAAAACAAATTATTGCCTATCGAAATCAAGAAATTTCTGAATTATTAGCAACTAAAATTTCAAAAATAACAAATAAAGTTTTTATCCGATCACCATTAACTTGTGAAACTCCTCGTTTAGTTTGTCAACTGTGTTATGGTTGGAGTTTGTCCGAAGGCCATTTAGTTCCTATAGGTGAAGCAGTTGGCATAATAGCAGCCCAATCTATCGGTGAACCGGGTACCCAATTAACTATGAGAACTTTTCATACAGGAGGTGTGTTTTCAGGTGAAATGTTTGATCAATTAATTTCTCCTTTTGATGGTCATATTGTATTTGAAAATTCCATACCAGGCACACTTGTGCGTACTACTCAAGGTAAAATAGCATTTTTAACAAAAACGGAAGGGAAATTATTTGTTAAAACTAATAATTTAGCCAAAATGCAATCTTTTAAACTTCCTCCTTATACTCTTTTATTTTTAAGAAATAACGAAAAAATTTTCAAAACTAAACTAATTGCTCAATTAGCTTTCCTTTCTTCTAATTTAAAAAAGAAAGGTGATATTACTGAATTTGTAGTAAAATCAGACATAGAAGGACAATTGTATAGTGGGTCGATTAATATTATAGAAAAATTTACAGATTCAAATGATAAAATATTTCAAACAACCGATTGGGGGACTATTTGGATTCTTTCTGGGAAAATATGTCAATTACCAATTAAATCTTCTCTTTTTGTTTTTCCAGGTGATTTAATAGATCAAAGTTCTATATTAAGTCAAATAAAATGGTTATTGCCTAAAAAAAGTATATTAGATACAAATAGGCTTTTACAAGAATTTTTTAATTTTTCTAAATCTTCTCACAAAAAAGATTATAAATTTGGTTTTTTAGCCAATAATCCATATAAAATTAATTTTGAAAAATTGAATTTAAATAAATTTAAAATAAATGAGCAGAAAGATATTTCAAATTTTTATAATTTTAAGTCAGAATTTCAAACGAATAAATTTAAAATTTATACAAAAAAAATCTTACAAGATAAGCAAAAAACCCGTTCTAATTTATCTGTAATTTTAAATCATGATTTATTAAAAAAAAATAATAAAAATATTAATAGAACTTTTTCTTTATTTACTTCCAAAAGTTCGTTAAAATTTTTAAAAATAAAAAAATCGCAAGAGTTAAATATAAATAAAAAGAGTAATTTTACAGAGTTTTCTTTGCATATAAAGAAGCCGAATTCATCGAATTTGATAGAAAATTATAATAAAAATAATAGTAATCTTTCTTCTTTTTTAATAAATCTTCATTCTTGCAATTTATTTAATGATAATATAAAATTATTAACTACAAAAAAAACAAATATGATTGAGTTTAGATCAAATAAAGAAAATTTGAAAAAACAGAATTTTTTTTTGTTTGAAAATTCGAATCAATTTTTACAAGAAAATAACTTTAAAACAAAAAAAAAATTATTTCAAAAAAATTATTTTAAAGTTCCAACCCATTCTGATTACAGAAACTTAAATAATTTAACTTCAGATAATATTTATATAAATATGCCATTATTAAGTATATCACTTTTTAACATTTACTATAAAAAATTAGGTTATTTTTTTTGTTTTAATAATAACCTTTATCCTAATAATTTAACTAATTATTTCTTTTTTTTCAATTCTGTATCTTTAGTAGAATCAAAAGTCAAATTTTTAATATTTATATTAAATTATTCTAAAATTTTTATATTGCGCAAAAAATTAGAAGTACGAAAAACTAGCATTTTTTTTCTAAAATTTAAATCTTTTAAAAAACAAGTGTCATATTTGGGATCTTTTCAACGAATTCAATTTGATTCAAAAAAAAAAATTAAATTATTGAAAAAAGAGTATTATAATAAAATTATAATAAGTAATAAGGAATTTTTGACGGGATTATTACTTGAAATAATAAACAAACCTTTTAACGATACTTTTTTTTCTTTAAAAATAGAAAAAAACATTTTAACTAACTCTAAGAATTATTATACTATATTGGAGAAAAATGTTATTAAAAAAAACAAAATATTTAATTTTTTAATTAATATTCATAACCATTTAAGTATGGAATCTAATAAAGATATTTTTTTTATTTCTAGATTATTAGAAAATAAATCTAATTATTTATTAAATAAAAAAATTCAAAATTTTGAAATAAATCAAAATAAACTTTTTAACATTTTAACACATTGGTTTCCTAAAAAGTATCAAACAAGAAATGGGGGGGTAATTAGTTATATTAATTTAAATGATTCGTTTTCACATTTTGGGAAAAATTTTAATTTTTTGAAATCAACTTTTACAGGATATTTATTTTGTAGTAGTCAAAAATATTTAGATTTCGAGACCTATCAATTCAAAAACTCTCAGCACTTTAAACTTGTCAAAAATACACAAATTTTAAAACCTAAAAGTAAGTATAAAAATAAAAAACAACAAATTGAAACAAATAATTTAAAGTTTTATAGTAATTTAAGAGCATATTGTTTTTATTCAAAAAAAACAAGTTTTTTTCCTAAACAATTGATATATAATAAAGTTTTAATAAATCGAAATAAATCAAAAAAAAAAAAAATCACTAATGGTTGGATTTATAGTCCTAATTTAGTATCTAAATGTAAAATTTTTGATCATAAAAATTTTGTTTTTCCAGGTAATAAACTTTCCGATGATTTAATATTTGATAATCAAATTGTTTTTATAGAGTTTCTAAAATTTTCAGATACTTTTTTTCTATCTAAAAATTTAAAGCAGTTGCATATTAATAAAATAATTAATATTTTTACTAAAAACAATAAAAATAGTTCACAAAAAAAATCTTTAGTATTTAATATTAAAATATTTTCAAATAAAAAGACTAGGTTTTTGAAAATTTTAAAAAAAAATTGTTTAAATTTCACTCAAACTGATTTTATTAAACAATTTTATACGGAATTTTTTTTAACTTTAAAGTCTTTTTTTTATTTAAAAAATAAGAAAGTTTTAAATAAAAAAAATGATAAAAAAACTCTTCTTTTATTAATTCATAAAGTTAACGAATTTCCTTTATATAATTCTCACTATTATAAAACAAATATATATAAACTCGAGAAAAAAAATAAAATCTGGTTTCATTTTAATAGTAAATTACTAAATAAAACTTTAACTTATCGATATAACACTAAAATATTGAATAAACAAACAGAAAATTTAAAAATTTTAACCGATTTCCCGAATAATGATTTTGTTATTCAAATACAATCTAAACTTATTTTTGATAATTGTTTGAAAAATAAAAAAAGTGTCAAAAATCTAAAAAAAGATCAATTAAGAAATTTAATAGCAGTAGAGAATGAAAAATTAAAAATTAATTTACAGAAAAAAACTAATTTTTCTAAAAAATCCAGAAAAATTAGTTTATCTAAAAAAATAGTTTTGTTTAAATTTTTTAGTAATTCTCCTCTACAATTAATTCAAATTTCTATTTTAGGAACTTATACTAGTTTTTATTATAATACGAAATTTGTAGAAATTAATTCGAATTTATTATTAAATCAAATAAAAGAAACTTATCACACTTTTTTAGTACATACTTTAAACCGCTCAAATTCTGTAGAATCTAAAAATGATAAATTATATTCTAAATCAATTAAATATACTCAAGATAATTCGCTTTATAAGTTAGGTTCGAAATTTAGTTTAAAATTTTCGTTTAATTTTTTTCAAAAATCTGCTTTTGATTTTTTTTCTCTTGAAACTTATAAAAGTAATTTACTAAATAATTATTTTAAATTAAATAATAATAATAAAAATTTAATTAAAATAAAATCAAAATCTTATAATATTTCATTTAAAAATAATTACCTAATTTTTCAAAAAATTTTTTCTTTTTTTCTATATCCTACTATGACTTTATCTAATAAAACTAAATCGGATCTAAGTTTATTATGTACTGTAATAAATAATTTTTTATTATTTACTCCTTGTATATTTAATCAACCTTGTTTTGATGTTTCTTTTACTGAAAAAGTTTCCTTGGGTTTTGGTGTTTTTTCAGTAAAAAGTTCTTTAAGAACAAATAAAAAATTTAAATTTCATTTTAAACAACTTACTGAAAATACTAAGGGAGAAATCGCACTAATGAGTTTTTTAAGTCCATTTGATGGAGAAATTTTAGGCTCAGATAAAATTTATTGGAACCCAAATACACAAAAAAATCGTGCCTTAATTTTAAGTAAAAAAGATCTCAGTAGTTTTTTATTGCAAAATGATAATTTAAAAAGTAATGATAATTTTTTTGAAAAATCGACTCTAAGTTTATATAAGTCAAAACCTTTAATATTAGGGGAAATTTTCACAAAAGGAAATACCTTAAAATCATCTTTAAACAAATCTGTAATAATTTCTACACCTGGTAAAATTATTCATTTTAATCAATTTAAAATAACTATTAGAAAAGTTCAATCTTTTTTATTATCACCTAAATGTATTTTTCATTATTATCATGGTGATTTTGTCGAAAAAAATTCCTCTATAATTAGTTTACCTTATGAACAATTAAAAACTGGTGACATTGTACAAGGGATCCCTAAAGTTGAGCAATTATTAGAAGCTCGTTCTACCTTTAAAGGTAAAGAAGAAGAAGATAATTTACATAAATTATTAAAATTAATTTTTCAACAATATAAGAAACAATTTAAATTAAATTTAGCTGTACGAAAATCTTTTGAATTAATCCAGATTATAGTGGTAAATTCTGTACAAAGAATTTATCGATCTCAAGGAGTAAATATTTCAGATAAACATTTAGAAGTTATTGTAAAACAAATGACTAGTAAAGTTCAAATAACAAGCAGAGGTGATTCTTCTTTTTTCCGGGGGGAACAAGTCGATTTATATATAGTAGAATCTTGGAATAATAGACATGTAAATTTAAATTTAATTCGTTATAAACCGATTTTATTAGGTATTAGTAAATCATCATTAGAAGTTAATAGTTTTTTGTCTGCAGCTAGTTTTCAACATACTAAAAAAGTATTAAGCCGATCTGCTTTTCAAACAAATGTTGATTTTTTAAATGGTTTAAAAGAAAATATTATAATAGGAAATTTAATTTCCGCGGGTACAGGTAATCTATATATATAATGTCTTAAATTTATTATTATTATTATTTAGAGAAATAAAGTTATTAAATTTAATAATACCTTTTAATATTTTTTATAAACTAATTTAAAATATTAGTCGAAAAAAAGTTTTAAGAAATGTTTTATTAATTTTTTTTAATAAATAATTTTTTTTTATTAATTTTTATTTAAAATTATATAAAGAAAAAAACTAAAATTCACTAAAATTCTTTTTTTAAAAGCTAAAATTAGAACAATTTTTACGTACATTATAAAAGTTTGTATATATGAATTAATTTTTTTATTTAAATTTTATATGAGTTTACAAGTTTGTGTTATGACTCCTGAACGTATTTTCTGGAATGGTCAATCTGAAGAAATTATTTTACCAACAAATACGGGTGAAATGGGGGTTTTAAAAAACCATGCCCCTATTATTACTGGTTTAGATGTAGGTGCTATGTTAATTCGTACTGAAAAAGGGTGGACTTCAGTTGCAATAATGGGTGGATTTGGTATTGTAGGGCAAAATCGAGTAATTTTATTAGTAAATGAAGCAGAATCTGCAGAAACAATAAACCCAGAGCAAGCAGAAACTGAATTTACATTAGCAAAAGAAAAATTAGAGCAAGCTCAGAGTACAAAACAACGTGTTGAAGCTAACACTCAATTTAAACGTGCTAAAGCAAGATATCAAGTAGTAAAAAATTTAGCAAAAGCTTAGTTTTTTCAATTTAAAAATGATAAAAGTGCTAGATAAAAGAAGGTCAGTTTTTTTTTATGATTTTGCTAGTAGTTTGGTGTATTTAAATTCCAAAATTTGCGTGCTTTATATTTTCACAACAAAAATGGGTTAATTTTGCATTTTTATTCTTTTTATGAAATGAATTTAAATATAAATTTTTAAATAAAGTAAAATATTAATTTATTTTATTATAGAAAAATAAAGTTTATAACTAGTTTTTAAAATAAAAAATTAATACACCTTATTTTTTAAACCAATCCTTCTCCTTAAAAAGATAACTTTTTAAGGAGAAGGATTGGTTTAAAAAATAATCTCTAAAATGGCTTATAGATTTGAGGCCATTGCTTTTTTAAATATATATATATTTATAATGTTTAATTCTAAATCTTTAAAAATAATTCCAATAGAATATTCATTACAAACATTTCATCGTTCTAATCAAGATACCAGTTTATTACAACGACCAGTAGTTTATGAAGGTGATTGGGTACAAGCAGGTGATTTATTAGCTGATTGTTCATCTAGTAAAGGAGGAGAATTTTCAATAGGTCGAAACATTTTAATAGCTTATTTACCCTGGGAAGGGTATAATTATGAAGATGCTATTTTAATAAGTGAACGTTTGGTTTATGATGAATTATATACTTCTATTCATATAGAACGTTATGAAATTTCAATAGAAACAACACCATATGGGGAGGAAAAAATTACAAAAGATATTCCGCAATTAAAAGATACAAAAGAATTAGAACATTTAGATGATAATGGAATTGCTTTATTAGGTACTTGGTTAAAAGAGGGAAATATTTTAGTAGGTAAAATAACTCCAACAGAACCAAAAAAAAATGTAGCACCATATATACAATTATATAATGATATTATGGGTAAAAAAATTGATTATTCAGTACGGGATTCTTCGTTACGAATGCCACGAGGATTAGAAGCGAAACTAATTAAGGTTAAAATTTTTAAACAAAAACCTGAAACTCAATTAACTAAGGATTTAAGTGAAAAAAATGCAGTAAATTTTTTACCGATTTCTAATTGTCTTAAAAAAATCCAATTAAAAACTAGATCTTTGAATTTTCTTTATAGTAACGATAGTGAATATAATTTATTTTCTAAATTAAAACAAATTAATGATTCTAATTTAATTAATGACGAAAAAAAATCCCTTATTAAATACAATAAAGTAAAAGCTTTTAGTTTTTTTGGTAAAAACAATTCTTTAACTTCTAGTATAGATCAAGTAAAAAATCTTAAAAAAAGTAAAAAATTAACTCAAAACATATCTGCCGTACATATTTATTTAGCAGAAAAAAGAAAAGTCCAAGTAGGTGACAAAATGGCTGGAAGACATGGTAATAAAGGGATTATCTCTGAAATTTTACCACGTCAAGATATGCCTTATTTGCCAGATGGTACTACAATTGATATGGCTTTAAATCCTTTAGGGGTTCCATCACGAATGAATGTAGGACAAATATATGAATGTTTATTAGGTTTAGCTGGGAAACAATTACAAGAACAATATAGAATACTACCTTTTGATGAATTATATGGACCAGAAGCTTCACGTAGTTTTGTATTTTCAAAACTTTATGAAGCTAAAATTAAAACAGGTAAATCTTGGTTATTTCAACCAACTAATCCGGGTAAATTAAAACTCTTTGATGGTCGGGATGGAAGTTGTTTTGATCAATCTATAACAACTGGATATTCTTATATGATTAAATTAGTCCATTTAGTAGATGATAAAATACATTGTTTAACTAAAGATCATGACGTATTAACGACTGAAGGATGGATACCTATAAATAAAATAAAAATGACCCATAAAATTGCTTCTTTAAATAAAAATGGTTTCCTGATCTATCAAAATCCTCACAAAATTTATCATTATAAAAATTTTAAAGGCAAATTATATAAACTTAAAAATTCTAATATAGATTTACTTGTTACATTAAATCATCAAATGTACGTTACAAATTATAGATTATCAGGTTCTTTTTTTGAAAATTATGAATTACTTCAAGTTAAAAATATTATAGGTAAACCTAAAAAATATTTAAAAACAGCTCGTTGGGAAAAAAAAGAATATCAATTTAATTTACCTAGTATTTTAAGTAATTCAAAATGGATTCCAGGCAAAAAGCTAAATATGACACGTTGGCTCCAGTTTTTTGGGATATGGTTTTCACAAGGTTGGGTTACTGATAAAAATTTACAAATTGCAGATTCTTTTTGTATAAAAATTCGACAAAAAAATAATTTAGTTACTAAATATTTAACTCAAATCATACAAGATTTTGGATATCCTTATCGTATTTCTAATTATCTAATTACAATAAAGGATGAACAGTTATGGACTTATTTAAAACCTTTTAGCGAAGTTTCAACTAAAAAACATTTCCCAGCATGGATTTGGGAATTAAATCGAAAACAAGCACAAATTCTATTAAAATCTTTATGTGTTACCGAATTACAATTATTCAAGAATTCTTTGAATTATTATACTTCTTCGTCTCAAATAGCAAATGAATTGATGCGTTTAGCTTTACATGCAGGATGGAGTGGACATAAATATCTTTATCATTATGATAATAATAGAAAGAGCAAAATTCTCACTACAAATAATATTTGGTGTATTAATTTTACAAAGATTTTTAATACTCCATCTATAAATGAAAATTTTAATTTATTAAACCGAAAACCTGAACAGATTATTTTTTACCAAGGGTCCGTGTTTTGTTTACATATACCAAATAATGTTTTTTATATACGCCGGAATGGTATTCCGGTATGGACGGGTAATTCACGAAGTACAGGACCTTATTCTTTAGTAACACAACAGCCATTAAAAGGTCGATCTAAATATGGTGGCCAACGTTTAGGTGAAATGGAAGTTTGGGCTTTAGAAGCGTATGGTGCAGCTTTTACTCTTTTAGAGCTATTAACTATAAAATCTGATGATGTAACCGGTCGTTTAACTATTTGGGATTATGTATTATATAAACGCCCTTTATACATCGGTACACCTGCTTCTTTTAAAGTTCTTATTTGTGAATTAGAATCTTTATGTTTAGATATAGGAATTTTTAAAAAGGACAAGTTAGGTTTATTAAGATCAATAACTGTGTCAAATATGGGATAAATCATTATTTTAATTATTTATTAGTTATAATAAATAAAATTTAATTTTCCATTTTATTAATTACTTTATTTTTATTATTTGATCTTTAATTGCATTCAAGATTAAAGAGAAAAAGATTATTAAGAAAAAGCAAGTAAAAACTTTTTTTATAGATTAAATAAACTTTTCAATTTTTTTTAAATAAAAATAGATAAAGGGTTTTAATTAAACTTAAAACCCATTTTTCTGTTTTTATTTTTTTATTGTTTTTTATCAGTTTTAAATTAGTTAATCACTTTTTTTTTAATTAATTTTTTTTAATTAATTTTTAATGATTTATATTAATATATTTTCTTATTATTTTTATAAGTCTAAAATTAATTAATATAAAATTTTAATTTAAAATTAAAAAAACTAGACTTTTTATTATTAAAAAAAATGTACTTTTAGATATTTTATAAATTCAGTAGTCTAAATTGTTAAGTAGTCAATTTCAGTTTAAAAGAAATAAAAAAATATATTTATATAAGTAAAATTGCTTCATATTATACAATTTTAAGATTTTATAGAATAAATATTATTTTAGTGTATAACCAAATTATAAAAGGAGTTTTATTAAATATATTATTTTTATTTAAATAATAATTTTTTTTTGTTAAAATTTATTTTAATTTATTTTTACAAATATCATTCTTATTTTTGATTTTTTTATAATTTTTAACCGCCTTTTTAGGTCCAACTTAGTTGGAAATGTTAAAATACATAAACGGTCTGGAGAAGTTAAACTGGAAACTTCTTTTTATAAAATAAAAAACTTATTTACCATGGCTGTTCCAAAAAAACGTACTTCAAAAGCAAGAAAAAATATTAGAAAAAATGCTTGGAAAAAAAAAGTAGTAAAACAAGCAATTAGAGCGCTTTTTATATCTAAATTAGCTCAAATGGAATCTAATTCTCTTAGTTCTGTTACAGAAAGTAATAATGTATCCATAATTGATTCTCAAAAATCGGATTCATAATGTTTATTACATTTATAATGTAATAAACAATTTTGATTTGATTTTAAATTTTGATTAATTTTTAAATTTTCTAAAATAATAAAATTAATGCCAAAATTATTATATTTTAAGTTTTTATGACAGTAATTTTAATAATTAACTAATCTACTTCGCATTTATTTTTTAAATGTTTAAAATTAATAGTAGATTTAATAAAACATTTTAGTTATTTTTTATTTTTTTATAGTAAATTATAAAAAATAATTAAATTAAATATTAGTATTTTTAATATAAAAAATTAAAATTTATTAACTCAGAAGGATTGTAATAATGACAATAAAAATGAATATATTAAGTAGAGGTATAGGTAGACGTAAAGAAGCAACTGCTCAGGTGGAATTAATTCATGGATCGGGACAATTTATTATTAATGGATTACCAGGTACTTTATATTTACAACAAAACCCGCGTTCGGTATTAGCTATTGATTCTCCGTTAAATCAAGTAAAAAAAGAGCATTTAGAAGATTTAAATAAATTAGAAAGTTTAGATGTTATTGTAAAAGTACAAGGTGGTGGTTTAATGGGGCAAGCAGATGCTATTAAATTAGCAGTAGCCCGTGCTTTATGTGAAATAAAAGAAGAATATCGTAAATCATTAAAAGGCGAAGGGTTTTTAACTCAAGATTCGCGTATAAAGGAACGTCGTAAATATGGATTAAGAAAAGCACGAAAAGCTGCACAATATCATAAACGTTAATTTTTTTTTTAATAATATTTTATATCATAATTTAATAGTTAAATGATAAAGTTTTAATTTCTTTATTTTATTAATAGAATAGAATCTAATAGTTTATTTTATTTTTCTTTTTTAATATCTTAAAATTGTAAAATGAATTGTATCCTATAAAATTTTAATTTATTAAATTTACAAAAATTTATAAAAACAATTTAATTTATTTATTGAATAATAAATTAAAAATTGGACAGTTATTAATAACTTTTTTAATAATATAATATATCTATATATAGCATTAAAAAATAGTTATTAATAACTATTTTTTCAAATACTCTCAAAAATAATGAATTAAAACTTTTATGTGGACTACTATAACAAATTACTTTAAAATAATTTAATAGAGAAAAGAGAAAAATTTTTACCAAAATTTAATTTTTTTACATATTTTAAAAAATAAATAATGTAGGTTCAAAATAAGTCATCAGTGTTTTTAATTTTTAAAAATTAAATAGGTCATGAGTCCGCTAAAAGCGTTTTTTGTTTTAACTAAAAAAATAAATAATCGAGAATTGTTTAAAAAATGGCTCTATCTTTTTATTATATATAGCTAGATTTATGTATATATATATATATATAAGATTATTTTAATTGTTTAAGTTATAAAAATTTATAAAATAGTTTAATCTTTACTTAAAAAAATTATGAATAGAGAATTAATTAATATTAATAAGAAAAAAAATGACAATTGTGACGAATTAAATTTATTAACAAATCCTATTTTAGTTTCTTGTAGAGAATCTATAATTGAAAATAAACGAAGTTTTTATGGTAGATTTTATATAGGCCCACTCGAAATAGGTCAAGGAATTACTTTAGCGAATGCTTTAAGAAGAGTGCTTTTATCTGAATTAAAAGGTTTAGCTATTACTTCAGTTGAGATTGAAGGCGTTAGTCATGAATATTCCAATATTCTAGGTGTCCGGGAATCAGTTTTGGACATTTTGTTAAATTTAAAACAAATAGTATTAAAAACAAAAATTTCATTAAAACGACCACAAGTAGCTTATATACATTGTAAAGGCCCCGGAGTTTTGCGTGCGTCGGATATTTTATTACCATCTTTTATTCAATGTGTTGATCCTGAACAATATATAACAACTTTAAGTTATAATGGAGTATTGAAAATGAAATTAATAATTCGTCAAGGTAAAAATTATTTAGTGCAAAAACCTACAGTAACTTTTTCTAATAGTTCATCGGATCAGGTAAAAAAAATCAATTATTTCAATTTTTCTGATAAATTAGATTTACCTAACATTTCGGATAAAATAATTTATAAGAATAGTAAACATATAACTTTGAAAGAAAAAAATATTTTATTAAAACATACTTTCACAAATTTAAAATCATCGAAAATAGTATCTTTAGAAATACTAAAATCTTTTTTTAAAACTAAAAAATTCAGTCGAACTAAAATATCAGCTTTGTTTTTTAAAACAGATTTTAAAAAATTACAATCAATAAGATCTATTCGGCAAATTTTCCAAAATTCGAAAAATAAATCTTGGTTTATTTATTTGTTAAAAAAACAATTAATTTCTTTGGTTAATATTAATTCGGTAGATACGTTTAAGAAGACTTTAGTGGAAAATGTAAATAACAAATCATATTTTATAAAAGGTTCATCTTTAACCAAACCTTTAGCTTTAGATTCAATTTTTATGCCTGTAACCAAAGTGAATTATATTTTAGAAGAAAATTCTCAAAAATTATTTGGTGAATTTATTCAAAATGATTTTTTATTACAAATAAATCAATTAAATCAAGAATCGAATAAATCCTCTTTTAGTTTTAAATCCATTTCTAATAATGCAAAATTAGGTATTTCCGATAATTTTAAAAATTCTTTTCTTAATAAGAATCAAGAAGTTTTAATTAAAGAAATAAAAAAAAATAATTTTAAAAATTATTGGTTACTATTTAGTGATGAATTTTTGGACTCGAACACGAATTTCCCAGCTTTATTTAAATCTGCCCATTATTTTGAAAAGTTTAATAAATCTCCGAAAGAGATTATTATTTTAGAAATTTGGACTAATGGAAGTATTCTACCTAGACTTGCTTTAATTAATGCTACTAAACAATTATTAGGTCTTTTTATTAGATTTCAAAAATCAAAAATGATGAAATCTAGTTTTTTCAAAACAAATATAAATTATACAGAAACAATAAATAATTTATCCCAACATTATGATTATTTTAATTCTAATTTTTTATATAAATCTACCAATCGTTTATTTAAATAAAATAAATATTAGATTTAATTATTTTAAAAAATAAAAAATTTTTATTATTTTAGTCATAGGTTATTAAAAAATAAAAAGTAATTGGTTTTTTATTAAATAAATATTTATAAGTTTTAAATGAAAACTAAAAACACATAGTTTTTTCTTTAAATGAGGATGATTTTTAATATAATTTTATTTAAAAATGATGAATTCAGAAAATTTAATTCGCCGTTATGTTATTACCGGATCTCGTAGATTTAGTAATTTTTGGTGGGCTTCTGTGGTATTTTTAGGAGCCACTGGTTTTTTATTTACCGGATTATCTAGTTATTATGGGAAAAATTTGTTACCTTTTATACAATATCAAAATATAACTTTTTTTCCGCAGGGTTTAGTTATGTCATTTTATGGGATTTTAGGTCTTTTACTTAGTCTTTATTTATGGTTTACTATTATTTGGAACGTAGGAGGTGGGTTTAATGAATTTAATAAAAAAGATGGTATTATACGAATTTTTCGTTGGGGATTTCCAGGGAAAGGTCGTTGTATCGATGTTGCGTATTTTTTAAAAGATGTTGAAGCGATTAGAGTCGATTTAAAACAAGGAGTAAATCCCCAACGAACACTATATCTAAGAGTTAAAGGCAAACGTGAAATTCCATTAAATCAAATAGGTCAACCGTTAACGGTTGACGAAGTTGAAAAACAAGCAGCTGAACTTGCTAAATTTTTACAAGTTTCCGTGGAAGGTCTATAATTTTTTATATTTTCCATTTTTCTCAAATTTAAGAAAAGATTAAAAATTGTAAAACTTTATTTTTTCAGAAGTAAACTCTTTTGTATATTACTATAAACAAAGAGTTTACTTCTTATTTTAACCAATGACTATCACGAAAATTTATTTAAATGCTTTTTCGTAATTCTTTGTCTTAATCCTATCTATATATAAACTCAGAAAACATTAAGATAAAAGATCATAGGTAAAATAGTTTTGTAGTTTATTTTTTTTATTTAATAAAAAATTTTTTGAATTATTTTGCTCATCTATTAAAGATTTTTTATACTATTTCTATTCTATATGCTCAAAAATTTAATATTGATAAAATTTTTTTTGTTTTCTTATTTTATTTTTGTTATTATATAAATAAAATAAAATAAAGAAAGGAAAGGGCAATTAAAAAGTTATAGTAAAACATTAAAAATTCTTTTTAAGACTATGGGAACCTCGACAAATAAAAAAACTATTAAAACTGTAATACCTAAACGTAAAAAATATAAAAATTTGGATGTAAAAAAAAAAGAATCTTTAAAATTTTTTTCTTTTAAAAAACAAGAGAGACGAGGGAAAAAATTTTCAAAACAAAAAAAAGAAAATATTTTAACTATACCAGTTATTCCTCCGAAGTCAGTTTTTATTATTTTAAAATCTCGAAATAAAAAAATTTATGATCGTAAATTAATTGATTATAAAAATCGTGGGTTATTACAAGAATATATAAATTTTGCTGGTAAAATTATACCAAAACGTAAAACAGGTATAACAACCAAACAACAACGTTATTTAACAAAAGCTATTAAAACAGCTCGAATTTTAGGTTTATTGCCATTTGTTAAAAAAGAAAAAGGATTTTTTCGTTAATTAATATAATTTATCAGTAAAAACTATTTTTATTTTCTATAAATTACTTTTTTATCAGTTAAAAATTTTTATTTATAAAATTTATTCTCATAAGAATTAGGTTATTTTTTTCTTAAGATCAAAAATACGTATTTAATTAAAAAAGTATAAATCTGAATAATAAAAAAAAAAACTCATTATGATTAATGATACTATTAGTGACATGCTTACTCGTATTCGAAATGCTTCAATTATAAGAAAAAAAGCTGTATTAATTCCTTATACTAGAATAAATTTCAAAATTGCGGAAATTTTAGAAAAAGAAGGTTATATACATTCATTTGAAATTAATAAAAAAAGCATAGATAGAACAATGGCTAATAAAAATATACGTGAATTAAAAATTTATTTAAAATATTATAAAAAATATAAAACAAATTTTTATAAATTAACTGGAGTTAAAAATAAAACAACAGTAAATGCTTTTAAAAATTTAATAAAATTATTAAAAGGAAAACAAAGTAGTATTAAAATGCCTTGTATTACAAATTTAAAAAGAATAAGTAAACCGGGATTAAGAATTTATGTAAATCATAAAGAGCTTCCTCGTGTATTGGCTGGAGCAGGTATTTATATCTTGTCAACGTCAAAAGGTATTTTGACAGACCGAGAAGCTAGATTTAAAGGTATAGGCGGAGAAGTGTTATGTACCATTTGGTAATAATTTTATTTTTTAAAAATTTTTACTTTTGTAAATAAAACAATTACATTTATAAGAATTCAAATTTTTTAGTTTTTAATGATTTAAACTATTTGAAGTAAATAAAATGGAATACATTTTTTAAATTTGAATAAACAAATAATATATAAAATAGTTACGGCAGTAACAAAGGAGTAAATTATGTCAGGTAAACCAAATGAACGCCCTTTTTCTGATATCCTTACTAGTATTCGTTACTGGGTAATTCACAGTATTACAATCCCTTCTCTTTTTATCGCAGGTTGGTTATTCGTAAGTACAGGTCTAGCTTATGATATTTTTGGTAGTCCACGTCCTAACGAGTATTTCACAGAAGAGCGTCAAGATGCTCCATTAATAACAGATCGTTTTAATGCTTTAGAACAAGTTAAAAAATTATCTCAACAATAATAATAATTTACATTTTTTAGCTAATTTTTTATTTACTTATTGATAAAATTTTTTTTTTAATTTTATTTTTCATAAGTTACTAGTCTAAAAATAAAAACAGCGAACAGTTAACGTTTTTGGTAACTGTTCGCTGTTTTTATGAATATTATTAAAAGGAGTCTCCTGTTTCCGAAAACTAATTTTAATATTCGACCAAAAGGGAACATTTTCCAAATATATTTGGGAGTAATACTAGTTTTTGAAAAAGTTAAAAGCTAGTAAAAAAGTAGGTTATTTTCCCCTATTTTAATTTTTTGATTTTTATTATGATGTTAAATTTAGAAAATTTTATGGCAAATTTGTCATTTTGTTTGTTATTTGTAACGATGCTTTTTTATTGGATTTTTAACGGCTTTGCAAGAAACCCACAAATGCAACAATTAGGTACTTTAGGCATGTTTTTTGCAAATTTATCTTTATTGATTGTATTATTAATACGTTGGATTGAATCCGGTCATTTTCCGTTAAGTAATTTATATGAATCACTTTTATTTTTATCTTGGAGTTTAACATTTTTACATTTAAGCATAGAAACCACAAATTATACTAATAATAATAACAAATCTACTAATATAGATTTATCTTTTATTGGTACAATTACTGCACCTAGCGCTCTTTTAACTAGTTCATTTGCAAATTTTAGTTTACCCATAGAAATGCAAAAATCCTCTGCTTTAGTACCAGCACTTCAATCCAATTGGTTAATAATGCATGTAACTATAATGATTTTAAGTTATGCGGCATTGATATTAGGTTGCTTATTAGCTATTGCTTTTTTAATAGTTACCCGCGCTCAAGATATAAATTTAACAGGCAATAGTTTTGGTAATATCTCCGGTTATTATAATAATAGTGAGAAAATTATTTTAAATGTTAATAATGTAGAGAATTTATCTACTAATATTAATAAACAAATTAATAAAGATAGTGGTTTAGCTCCTGTAATTCAAACTCAAGAAAATAATTTATTATTACTAAATTCCTCATATAATCTCGCAAAAAGTTTAGATAATTTAAGTTATCGTATTTTAGGGCTCGGATTTCCCCTTTTAACTATAGGTATTTTATCTGGATCTGTGTGGGCAAATGAAGCTTGGGGATCGTATTGGAGTTGGGATCCTAAAGAAACTTGGGCATTATTGACTTGGTTGGTATTTGCAATATATTTGCATACTCGTATAACAAAAGGATGGCAAGGTAAAAAACCAGCGCTAATAGCTTCTTTTGGTTTTATTATAGTTTGGGTTTGTTTTATAGGTGTTAATCTTTTGGGTAAAGGATTACATAGTTATGGGTGGGTTAGATTGTTTTAAATTAAATGAGTTTAATAATTAGTTTAAAAATTTTTGTTTTTAAAATAATATTTTTTTATCTTTAAATAAAAAATTAAAATTAATAATATCCTATAATTAAAGAATTTTTTATTTTAGAATTCTAAAACTATAATTAATTTTACTATATAATATATATATATATATATATATATTATATATTATAGATAAAATAATAAAAGTAATAATTATAAAATATTCGAATATAAAGTATAAACCTAAAGTATGATTTTTTCTTAAAATATTATTTAAGAGAACTTATCTGTTTTTTTTTCTTTTTTTTTTATTTTCAGAAAAATTGTTATATAATTTTCATTAAGGAAAGATGGCAGAGTGGTTGAATGCATCGGTTTTGAAAACCGACGTGGCTGTATGGTCATCGGGGGTTCGAATCCCTCTCTTTCCGATTTATTTTTAATTTTATTTATAAAAAAAATTAGTTTTTTTATTTTTTATAATCTTTATACATTATAATAAACTTGGTTGTTATTATTAAAACTAAAAATTTAAAAACTAAAAAAGGGAGGTTAATCTCATGAACCCTATTATCGCTGCTGCTTCCGTTATTGCTGCTGGATTAGCTGTTGGTCTTGCTGCTATTGGTCCTGGTATGGGTCAAGGTACTGCTGCTGGTTATGCAGTTGAAGGTATTGCTAGACAACCAGAAGCTGAAGGTAAAATCCGTGGTGCTCTTTTATTAAGTTTCGCTTTTATGGAATCTTTAACTATTTATGGTCTTGTTGTAGCATTAGCTTTATTATTCGCTAACCCGTTTGTAGGTGCTTAATTTGTTCTTTTCTTAATATGTTTAGAAGAAAGATACATTTGTTTCTAATATTTAAAAAACTACTTCAGTCTATAATTACATATAAATAGATATCTATCTATTTATATGTAATTAATATTAAAATTAGCTAGTAAAAAATATTAAAAACTAATTTTTATAACTAATGATAAATTCAGTTTTTAAAACTAGTTATTTAATTTTAAAAATTTATAAACAGAATTATTAATACAAATATAAAAACCCAAAGTCAATAATCTATTAATATTTTTTTTGCATAAATTTTTATATTCTTACGTACATGAAGAATTTTTATTTTTATTTTTCTATATTTTAGTTTTTTACAATAATTAATTATAATAAAACTATAAAGTATAAGTATCTTTGTATAATTATGTACAACTGCATAAAAAAATTGTTTAAAGCTAATTAAAAAAATTTTTTTATGGTAATATATTAAATATTAAATGCCTACTATTCAACAATTAGTTAAATCTGCGCGACAAAAACTTGTAAATAAAACAAAAGCTCCTGCATTAAAATCATGCCCACAAAGACGAGGAATTTGTTTACGTGTTTATACAGTTACTCCTAAAAAACCAAACTCAGCTTTACGGAAAGTAGCTAGGGTTCGTTTAAGTTCTGGTTTTGAGGTTACTGCTTATATTCCAGGTATTGGACATAATCTACAAGAACATGCTGTAGTTTTAGTTCGTGGAGGACGTGTTAAAGATTTACCTGGAGTTCGTTACCATATAGTCCGAGGTACTTTAGACACTGCAGGCGTAAAAAATCGTGTTCAAGGTCGATCAAAGTATGGTGTAAAAAAAGTATCAGCAAAAACAGCTGGTAAATCTAAATAAAAAAAACTAACTGTTTTTTAAAAATTTTAATTTGTTTGAACAGAACTTGTTTAAAAATTTTTTTTAAATATTTTTAATAAAATAAAGTTTTAGTAACAATTAAGATTTATTTAGTAATGTTTATCTAATATTTCTAAATATTTTGGAAAAATTTAAAATTTAATTACTCAATAACTTTTAATAAAATCAGATCTTAAATTATATTTTATTCAGAATATATAATATATATATATATATATATAGATATTTTATTTAGTATAATATATATATATTATTTAGATAGTATAAAAATAAAAAAAAAAATGCTTTTTTAAGTTTAAGAAAAAGTATTTACTAGTCTTTTTGGTATTCAATGTTTATAAAAATGCTTTAATTTATGGCACGTAAAGGTACTCCTAAGAAACGTATACTATTACCAGATCCAGTTTATAATAAAGTTTCAGTTCATATGCTAGTTAATCGTGTTTTAAAAAACGGGAAAAAATCTATAGCTTATAGAATAGTTTATAGTGTATTTCGCAAATTAGCCGAAAATACAAATCAAAATCCAGTAGAGATCTGGGAAAAAGCATTAAATAATGTAAAACCTCGTGTGGAAGTTAAACCACGTAGAAGAGCTGGTTCTATACAACAAGTTCCACGCGTTATTCCTTCTGCTGAAAGAGCACAAGCTGCAGCAATTCGTTGGATCGTAGCAGCTTGCCAAAAACGTGCAGGAAAAGATATGATTTCTAAATTATTTTATGAAATATCAGAAGCTTCGAAAAAAAGTGGAGTAGCCTTTCGTAAAAAAGAGGAATTACATAAAATGGCTTTATCAAATCAAATGAATGCTCGTAGACCCGATACCATTATTAAAGCAATAATGGAACAAAATGACTTAAAAGAAAATGAAATAAACTAATAGCTAATTTTTAGTAAAATTAGAATATTATATGTAAATATAAATTATTTAATAGGGAGTAAAAAAATGGTAAATAATAATGATTTTCTAATGCTTTTCACCAGTAAAAATTTAGAGTAAACAAAACTATGGTACAAAGATTAAATAAACTTTATTCTCAAGAAATAAGCGCAAAATTAGTTAAAGAATTTAATTATAAGAATATTCACGAGGTTCCTCGTTTAGTGAAAATTGTTATTAATCGCGGTGTTGGGGAAGCTGCGCAAAGTAATAAAATTCTAGATTCTTCTTTAAAAGAATTAAACTTGATTTCTGGTCAAAAAGGAATTATTACACGTTCAAAAAAAGCTATAGCAGGTTTTAAAATTCGAGAAAAAGTTCCAGTAGGAGTTTCTGTTACGTTAAGGGGAAATCGAATGTATAGTTTCTTAGATCGTTTAATCAATTTAGCATTACCCCGAATTCGTGATTTTCAAGGTATTAGTCCTAAAAGTTTTGATAAATATGGAAATTATAGTTTAGGTTTAGAAGAACAATTAATGTTTCCAGAAATCGAATATGATAAAATTGATCAATTACGGGGTATGGATATTTCAATAGTAACTACTTCTAAAAATTCGGAAGAAGGTTTAGCTCTTTTAAAAGAATTTGGACTACCTTTTAAAGTATAAAAATCAACTAAATAGAATTATTTTATAACTTATAAAGAGTGATAAACTAATTATTAAAGTAATTTCTAATTTTTGATTTTATAAAGGAACGAAGTACCTATTTTTTTAGTTTTTTATATATTTTTATTGAAAAAGGATTTTTTCAATAAAAATATTTTATAAATTTAATCTTATAAAACTATTAAAAACTAATAAAATAATAAATAAGAGTCAGAAAAATTATTATTTTATATTTTTTACATAAAATAATATATTAATTATTTTTTATTAAGATTAAAAATAATTAATTTTTAAAAAGTAATAATTAAAAAATTAAAACAATTAATTTAGTTAAATTTTAATTTTACATCATTTTTTTCCAATTTTTAAATAATAAACAATAAATAATATAAACAAAACTTAATTATTTTATGAATATTTATACTGAAACAAATAAAAATATTGGTCATATTATTCAAATTATTGGCCCTGTTGTAGATATAGCTTTCCCTGCTGGAAGTGTTCCTAATATTTATAATGCTGTAGTAATTAGTGGTAAAAATACAGCGGGCGAAGAAATGCGTGTAACTTGTGAAGTTCAACAACTTTTAGGAGACCGCTGTGTAAGAGCTGTTGCTATGAATCCAACTGAAGGTTTAATGCGTGGAATGCAAGTTTTAGATACGGGTAAACCATTAATGGTTCCTGTTGGAAAATCAACATTAGGTCGTATTTTTAATGTTTTAGGTGAACCGGTAGATGAATTAGGCCCTGTAGAAGCAGAACAAAAATTACCTATTCACCGTTCAGCACCTGCGTTTACAGATTTAGATACTCGTTTATCTATTTTTGAAACAGGAATTAAAGTAGTAGATTTATTAGCTCCGTATCGTCGTGGAGGGAAAATCGGTTTATTTGGTGGTGCTGGTGTTGGTAAAACAGTATTAATTATGGAATTAATTAATAATATTGCAAAAGCTCATGGTGGTGTTTCTGTATTTGCGGGTGTTGGTGAACGTACTCGTGAAGGTAATGATTTATATATGGAAATGAAAGAATCTGGAGTTATTGTTGAATCGAATTTATCAGAATCAAAAGTAGCTTTAGTATATGGTCAAATGAATGAACCACCTGGAGCTCGTATGCGAGTAGGTTTAACAGCTTTAACTATGGCTGAATATTTCCGTGATGTAAATAAACAAGACGTGTTATTATTTATTGATAATATTTTCAGATTTGTTCAAGCTGGATCTGAAGTTTCGGCGTTGTTAGGGCGTATGCCTTCTGCTGTAGGTTATCAACCTACACTAGCTACTGAAATGGGTGGTTTACAAGAACGTATTACATCAACAAAAGATGGTTCAATTACTTCAATACAAGCAGTTTATGTACCTGCAGATGATTTAACGGATCCAGCTCCTGCTACGACTTTTGCTCATTTAGATGCTACTACTGTATTATCACGTGGTTTAGCTGCAAAAGGTATTTATCCTGCAGTAGATCCTTTAGATTCAACTTCTACAATGTTACAACCATGGATTGTAGGTGAACAACACTATGGATCAGCTCAAAACGTTAAACAAACATTACAACGTTACAAAGAATTACAAGATATTATTGCAATTTTAGGTTTAGATGAGTTATCAGAAGAAGATAGATTAGTAGTAGCTCGTGCTCGTAAAATCGAGCGTTTCTTATCACAACCATTTTTCGTAGCTGAAGTATTTACAGGATCACCAGGTAAATATGTAAGTTTAGCAGAAACTATTCGTGGTTTTGAAATGATTTTATCAGGAGAGTTAGATGCTCTTCCAGAACAATCTTTTTATCTAGTAGGAACTATAGATGAAGCTATTACTAAAGCTTCAACTCTAACTAGTAAATAATAAATCTTTATATAAGAGTAACTTTTAAAATCTTTTAAGTTAGAGTTTAAAAGTTATTCTTATATAAATATTCTCATTTTAAAAGTATTGAATTTTTATTTAAATTTGATTTAACATTAAAAGGAATATTTTAAATAGTTCGCCCTATAGGTCCGCTCTCGACGGAAATGCGTAAATTTCAGCACTACGGATTATCATAAAAAAGTTTGAGAAATTTAAGCCTCACTTTTTTTATAACTTAAAAGTCGTAAATTGTATATACTTTATATGAATTCTTTACTTTTATTAATATCTCTCTCAACAGCCAATGGGTTTGGATTTAATGATAATATTTTAGAAACAAATGTTATTAATTTAGCCGTAGTAGTAGGTGTTGTTGTATTTTTTGTTGGTAAAAATTTAACTAGTATTCTAGAAAATCGTCAACAAACTATTTTAAATAATCTTCGCGAAGCTGATCAAAGAGCAGCGGAAGCTATTGAAAAATTTAATCAAGCAAAATTACAATTAGAAATTGCAGAACAAAAAGCAAAACAAATTCGTGAAGAAGGTTTATTAAAAGCAACTATTGAAAAAAATAATTGTTTAAAACAATATGAACAAGATTTAGCTCGTTTAGAAGAATATAAACAAGAAACATTACAGTTTTATCAACAAAAAATCTTTACACAATTATATATTTCATTAGTAGCAAAAGCTTTACAAAAAGTTAAACAAAAATTTGAAAAACGTTTGGATGATCAATTCCATATTACTGTAAATAATTTCTTTATAGCACGTTTTACTGAATATAATCCTTAAACTTATTATAAAAGAATATTTCTATATATAAAAGTTATTAAAATAAAATAGTTTAACTTTATTTGTACATAAAGTTAAATTATTTATTTAAGATATAATTTAACTAATTAAATTTTATTTACAATTATTTAAATTATATCTTAAATAAATAATTTAACTTTAATAAATTTTTAATAATTAATTCCTAGTGGGTATTATTAAGAGTGCTACAATTTGAATTTTATCATTTATAGATTGATATATCTATATAGATTCCTTTATGAAAAATTATTATTAATTTGATTCTTTTTAAAATTAGTTAAAATTTAATACAAATATTAAATTTTAATTAATGTTAAAAATATTAATGTAGACAAAAAATTTAGTAAATTTTACTAAAAAGAAAAAATAATTTACTAACTAAATCACTTTTTTAAATATGTAATTAATTAGACCTTTTCAATTATTATAAAAAATAGTTTAAAAAAAGTATAATATGAAGTTGTTTATTTGAATAAAATTTTATATTTTATATTAATTTTTTTACTAGATTCTTTTATACTTCATTTACAGTAAAAATTTTTTTATAAATAAGGAAAAATCCATTATAACAGTAATTTCTTTTTTATAAATACTATAAATGTTTTATAATTTTAAAATTTCGTGAAATTAGTTATAAAATATTAAATCAAGTTAATTCCATAACTAATTTTTAGAGAAACCGAAAATATTAAAAACATCCAAATTCAATTTTTGAATTATAAAAAAATGTTTTTAATATTTTAATTGTTTAATCAATAATAATTTAGTGGATAATGGTGCCTATTTGTATTTTTTTTTAATAATTATGTTAAGTCCAAAAAGAACAAAATTTCGTAAATATCATCGTGGGAGAATGAAAGGAAAAGCATTACGAGGTGCCAATTTGATTTATGGTGGGTATGCTTTACAAATAACTGAACCGTGTTGGATTACATCTCGTCAAATAGAATCTGGGAGACGAGTATTAACTCGTTTTGTGAGAAGAGGAGGTAAATTATGGATCCGAGTTTTTCCGGATAAACCTGTAACTATTCGAGCTGCAGGCTCCCGTATGGGTTCTGGAAAAGGTGCCCCTTCTCATTGGGTAGCAGTAGTTAAACCAGGTCGAATTATTTATGAAATGAAGGGTGTTTCGGAAAAAATTGCTCTAAGAGCACTAAAAATTGCTGGTTATAAAATGCCAGTTAAAACGAAAGTTTTAAAACCATTAATTTAATTTTTTTTGCAGTAATTGCAATTTTTGACATTTTCTAAAATTCATTTAATAATTTTATTTTAATAATAAAAAATAAATGAAAGTGAAAAATTCATAAGTACTTACTCTGTTTTACTAAAAATCAAATTGTCAACTTTATTTTTTTTGACTTATTTTTGATTTTAATCTTAAAAAAAAAATTTATAATTTAAGACAAATTTTAGAAAAATAAAAACCCTATAAATTATTTATGATTCGTCCTCAATCTTATTTAAATGTTGCCGATAATACGGGTGCCCGTAAAGTAATGTGTATACGTGTTTTAGGTGGAATTCAAGGTCAAACAGCTAATATTGGTGATATAATTATTGGTGTTGTAAAAGACGCCTTACCTAATACTTCTGTTAAAAAATCAGATATTGTAAGAGCAGTAGTAGTACGTACTCGTAAGGGTGTTCGCAGAGAAAATGGAATGTTTATTCGTTTTGAAGATAATGCTGCTGTTGTTATAAATAAAGAAGGTAATCCTCGAGGAACACGGATTTTTGGGCCTGTTGCGCGTGAATTACGAGATTGTAATTTTACAAAAATTGTTTCTTTAGCACCTGAAGTATTATAATTTAAATAAAGTGTTAATTTTTCCCAATAATTCACTTTTTCCTTAGTAAATCATTTATTATTTTATTGCAAATTTTTTGAAGGAAATATTAATTAAATATCATTTTATGAAAGATTTTACAACTTATTTATCTACTGCTCCTGTAGTTGCTTTTGCTTGGTTAACATTTACAGCTGGCTTACTTATTGAAATTAATAGATTTTTCCCAGATCCGTTAGTATTTTCATTTTAAGTTTTAAAACTAATCTCAAATAATTATTTTTTGAGGTTCAGGTTAATTTATTAATTAGTTTTGATTTTTAATACTACTTATTAAAACTAAGAAAACACTAAATTAGAAAAACTTATTACCCTTTATTTTTCTAATTTAAAAATTTAAATTAGAAAAATAAAGGGTAATAAGTTTTTCTAATTTAAAAATATAATTATTTTATCAAAATTAAATAATTATATTTTTTTTCTTGATAACTATAAAGATTTATGTTATATTAATTATAAGTCGTTTTTTTGTAGACTAACTAGATTTAAGTAAATAAAAAAATAAAAAAATATATACCTTTTTTAGTTTTTTAAAATCGTAAATAATTATCTAAAAAATGTAAACATTATATTTAACTTTACGTCAGGTTTTTTTGTTAAAATACATAAGATATACATATTATTTTATGACAATTACAATTGGTCAATATGTAGAACAAAGAGGTTTATTTGATAATGCGGACGACTGGTTACGTAAAGAGCGTTTCGTTTTTGTAGGTTGGTCAGGTTTACTATTATTACCTTGCGCTTATTTAGCTTTAGGGGGTTGGTTAACAGGAACTACTTTTGTAACTTCTTGGTACACTCATGGTTTAGCGACTTCTTATTTAGAAGGTTGTAACTTTTTAACTGCTGCAGTTTCAACTCCAGCAAATAGTATGGCACATTCTTTATTATTCTTATGGGGTCCAGAAGCTCAAGGCGATTTAACTCGTTGGTTCCAATTAGGTGGTTTATGGACATTTGTTGCTTTACATGGTTCATTTGCATTAATTGGTTTCATGTTACGTCAATTTGAAATTGCTCAATCTTTAAGATTACGTCCTTATAACGCAATTGCTTTTTCTGCACCAATTGCTGTATTCGTTTCTGTTTTCTTAATTTACCCTTTAGGGCAATCAGGTTGGTTTTTTGCACCAAGTTTTGGTGTAGCAGCTATTTTCCGTTTTATTTTATTTTTCCAAGGTTTCCATAACTGGACATTAAATCCATTCCATATGATGGGTGTAGCAGGTGTATTAGGAGCTGCTTTATTATGTGCAATTCATGGTGCTACTGTTGAAAATACTTTATTTGAAGATGGTGACGGTGCTAACACATTCCGTGCTTTCAACCCTACTCAAGCTGAAGAAACTTATTCAATGGTAACAGCAAACCGTTTCTGGAGTCAAATTTTTGGTGTAGCTTTTTCTAATAAAAGATGGCTTCATTTCTTTATGTTATTTGTACCAGTAACAGGTTTATGGATGTCTGCAATTGGAGTAGTTGGTTTAGCATTAAATCTTCGTGCTTATGATTTCGTTTCACAAGAAATTCGTGCAGCGGAAGATCCAGAGTTTGAAACTTTCTATACTAAAAACATTCTATTAAATGAAGGTATTCGTGCTTGGATGGCGGCTCAAGATCAACCTCATGAGCGTTTAGTTTTCCCAGAAGAAGTTCTTCCACGTGGTAATGCTCTATAATTTTTAATTTTAAAGTTAGCAGTTTTACTGCTAACTTTAAAATTAAAAATTAGAGTAAGCATTTTTTAGTTACTTTTTTCTTTAAAAAATAATTGTTTCAATGTTTTATGAAACCTGTTTTTTATTTATTTTATTGAATTTTATTTTTAAAAAACCGCCTAAATAGGTTTTCATAAAATGAAATAGTTTTCTACAAAAATAGACAAAACTATTACAGGACGGCATAGTTTAAACATGAATTTTTTATAAAACTAGAAAAAATATTAAATACTTATTTTTCTAAATTATTTAATATTAAAATTTAATATTTTTTCGTATATAACAACTCTACTTTTTATTTTATTTTTATATAAATTGCTTTAAAAAAATAAATTTATAAATTAATTAAATAAATTAACATTAAGAAATATTAAATAAATCCAACTAAACCTCTTTACTTTTATTATGCAGATGTCTATTATCTGCATAATAAAAGTAAATAGGTTTATTTTATTTCAAGAAAATTTAGACGTATTATTCATATAATATTATTTTAAACTATTTAATTTATAAGTTTTAAAAATTCTTATTTCATATATATATATATATATATATATATAGATATAGATACATATTTGTATACTTTGACCTAAAAGTTTTTTATTATTAAAAAATAATAAAAACAAACCTACAAATAATATATATATATATATAATAACGCAATTTAGAGTTCATTTTTTAAAATTTATTTTTTAATAAATTTTAAAGTACTTTCATAAATTTTTTAATAACAAATTATTGTTATTTTTTATTGTTAATTAGTAAAAATTATGGTATAATTGTTTTTAATAAAAAATATAGACATATAGATAGATTTATAAATATATATATATATATATATATATTTATATAATTAGAAATAATTTATAAAAACCTAAATTATTTATATATATATATATATATAGTTTATAAATAATTTTTATTTTTTTATTAATAAAAAAATAAATTAAAAATTATAAACAGTAAAAAGACTTTTATTAAAAATATAGGCTAAATCTAATTATTAATCTTAATTTTAAATAAACAATTTAACAAAATGAAGTTAGATTTGATAATATTTTAATATGAAATAGAAATAATTACTTAGAATTTTCGGAGAGATGGCTGAGTGGTCGAAAGCGGCGGATTGCTAATCCGTTGTACGTTTTTTTTCGTACCGAGGGTTCGAATCCCTCTCTCTCCGGTGTAATATTATTATTATTATTTAGTACTAAATAATAATAATTTAAATTTAAATTATTTTTTTAGCAAAAACATATTTGTTTATAATCATCAAGTATTTTATAAAATTTTCGAATTAAATAATAAATTTACGTTCAATCTTAAAAATTGTTATACTAATTTAGATTTGTTATATTATTTAATAGTTAATTTTTTTAATTTTTTCTCTAAAAAATTAAATCGATAATTTATAAATAAATTAGATAAAAAAATAGTAAAAAATCTGGCGTACTTCTCGTTTATTGAATGATCTTATCTATATTTATTTTTAAAAGTATATTATAATGTTTTTTATTTTTCACGAACTTATTAGAATTTTATATCTAAATAAAATAAACTTAAAAAAATTTTAATTAAAATTCTCAGTAAC